GGTCAGAACTTCGTTTATAAAATCATCAGAGGCTCCCAAGCATAAGGCTTGTTATTTGACAGTATAATATGATCCATGTATCAATGTCAACTAATATCCGGGATAGAATATAGTATTTGAGATAGACTCTCTATTTTTGCGCATATATTACACACTCTATAGATCTATCTGTGGTTAGATACTCCATCAAATTCTTCCATTCCTGTAACCAGGAATGGAAGATCCGTTGTAATGAGAACGGATAGGCAGTGAAGATAAAAATTTTGTTGTTCGCTATAACGAAGTGCAATGCGATTCTGGAACCGAATTCTGAATAAATTAATATGAGTGGGATATTAATTCTTCATCGCCTTTCCGGAGAACCCATAGTGCGATAGTTCGTTACCTGTGAATAGGAACAAATAGGAAAAGGAACTTGATTGGATCCAGAACCAGAATAAGTGGACAGAGGTCCCTATCAGAAATTTGATCCGGGTTGCCCGGGACTCGAACCCGGAGCTCGTCGGATGGAGTGGATTATCTGCTCCTTCAGTATCAGTAAGAGCGAGAAATCTCTCCCCAAACCGTGCTTGCAATTCTCATCGCACACGGCTTTCCCCATGTAATGTATCTATTTCCTAATCATTTTAGTTCTCGGATGGCAAAATAAAAATGATTCTGAATCGAGGCAATGACTCAAAGAGCATTTCATTGGTCAAATAAGTTTTCTATTTTCAGATCCTGTATCTTTTGCCAGGAATGGGCTAGGGGATTTATCTGGGGAATATCTGAATGCCAAATTCGTTCTCTCTGTGAACGGGCCGCCGCTTTTGATGAAAAAGGCGGAGAATCCAATTCTCGTTCTTTTGAAAACGATTTTTTAAAGAGTTCTGGACCTAATTCCTTCCGAACTACACGTATCGTACTTTTATGTTTACAGGCTAAAGTTTTAGCACATGATAATGAAAGTATATACTTTATACGATATAAACCATCTCGACCAAAGGATCCACTGTAGTAATGAAAAAGATTTCTCCAAATTCGATCGAATCGATCCAGGATATCATCATCTGTTAGACTGGTCCAAGACAATTTACTAATTGGCCGCCCTGATATATCACAGAATTTTTCTCTAGACAATAATCCAATTATTGGCACAATCGGAACTATTGGATCAAATTCATCAGTAATAAGATCGGCAATGAATAACTCATCTAGCATTTTAGTCTTGACCAAAAGAGGTTTCATCCGAACCCTCAGAAAATAACCTAAAGAAGAAGAACAATTCTTGGATAATTGATGAGAACATACCCTATATGGTTCGTTCCAAAGATGGAAATAACATTGCCGAAAAATTGGAAGATAATATCTATATTTTTTCACTAGGAGATGAGTACCCTTTATAGCTATAATAGATCTTTCTCCATATCTAACATAGTGAATGTTAGGATCCTTCAACGACCAGATACTTTGAAATGAATTTCGACGAGAAAATAGAAAAATATTTTTTATTTTTCGATGAAAATGAGTTCGCTGAGGGAAAGACCCATGAGATAACGATCGTGAATGAGAGGATCGTTTAAGAAGGGAAACTAAAATGGATTCGCATTCATAGACATAATTATTCCACAGGAACAGGAAGAATCTCGTATTTACTTTCGGGACGACAATAATCGATCTTTGTAAACTCTCTGAACTATTTCGATATTCATAGAGAATAGATCGTAATGGGTGCAAGGAGGGAGCATCTCCGATCCAGCGACGAAAGGTTCGAACCAAAATTTCTGGATGAATAGAATAGGGTATTCGTGTATCTGATACATAATTTGAATGCGGGAATTTATCCTCCAAGAAGGGAAATATTGAATGGATCGACCGGAAACTCTTCCATTCATTCATCCCTTCCACAGAATATTTTGACCGTATAGAGAACGGAACTTCCAGGACCAATGTCAGTCCTTCTAGTACCGATTCAGAATAGGAACTCTTCTTGCGATCAACTAATGGATTTGGATCGCAATTCACGAATAAAACAATTGAATGATTCTGTTGACGTATTTGACCAATCAAACGTTTTACAGTTAGGAAACTGAACTGATCATTGGAACTTAAATGTTCCATCGGTTCGGAGGAACTCGATCCATCCAAATAATGATCATGAGAAATTGCGTAAAGATCTTCCTGAAAAAAGAGTGGATATAAAAAGCATTGTTGCCAAGAGCTATCTTCCTTTCCGTATCTATGGAACTCATCCATTTTCAAACCTCAGTTATGGCCCTCGTTCATGAGAATAACCTCTTAAATTCTGAGATAATACAATACATGGTGCGATCTAGTCGGGACAAGATAGGAAAAAGATAGATGATATAAAGATTCTATCTTCTATTCAGCAGATTTACTACCCAAGGATCTCGTTCGTCATGAGGAAGAACGAAAATCTTTTATCCTGGCAACCGATCGCTCTCCTGACTCATGGAATAAATAAACCTGGTCAGTACACTATTTATCTTACACATCTGTACTCGAGTACTTAGGACTCATTGTGAGTGTATAAATCCCTGATCTACTCAGGGAAAACCTCCCGATATCGGGTACTAAAATGCTCTTAACTTCTGATCAGTAAAGGGAATTCCTCGCTCGTTTAATTGGGACGAGGAACAGAAGCTCGTTTCTCTGGGTCTACTTATGATTCAAGTCATATAGCTTTCTCCATTGACTCATTCGACTTAACCGCGAATTGATTCGATCCTATTCACAATTATCACATTTGATCCGAAAGGATGATCATATTATACATCCACCTAGGTATATAATAGACATTTCCCACCCATTTGATTCCTTGAATTAGATCCGGTCCTGATCGAATACAATCAGGTATCCTAAAAATCATATCAGGTATCATAAAGATCATATGTTGGAACGACATGCTGTTTTTTCCGTTAATTCTACTTCGAGGATCAGTCGTAGTCTTCCAAACTTTACCGATGGTATCGACGAGTTTTCTACTTCATTCAAATGTGTAAAAGACCTTAGTCGCACTTAAAAGCCGAGTACTCTACCATTGAGTTAGCAACCCATATTTCAAATAGATATTGAGGATATATATACGATCGAAGTGGAATGCGAGGTTACTCAATATGAACCGGTAAATAGAATCTTACCAATCGTTGTTGTTAAATAACAACGGGAGGGATCAAAAACCTATGTGAATGACCAAATAATTCACTCATCAGTTCATATATGTATATGAATAATTTCGATCCACCATTCCAGAATAAAGTAATCTAGGTTATGAATAAATGATCCGTCGACAGAATTATCATGATTGGATAGGATCACTGATAAATGATGAACCTAAGATATCTATTTCTATTGTGAATGGACGAATTATATCGACACAATACACTATTGTCAATCCAGAATAAAAGATAAATGAATTGTTGGATTGGCACTGTATTGGGACGAGATGTTAGACGCATCGAGAGAAAATCCTAGGCTTATTTGTAACAGCCTTGGTAGAACGATTCAAATATTCGTCATCTTTGTATGGAATCACGTGGAAACGAGAGTGACTTGGAGAGTATATACTAAAATAAGAATAATGTTGAGTCAAGGGTATTTGATCCGAATATGAAATGTTGGATGTCATAATCCATATCCACGAAACCGATTATGTAAAGTCGCACGTTGCTTTCTACCACATCGTTTCAGACGATGTTTTTAAGATCTCGAATCATGATTGATACGTGATTATGAATAGTCATTAACTCAATTGATATGAGAGGAATAGGTATCGAATTGGATCCACTCTTTTTGTATAGAATACACTCAATGTAATAAATGAATTGATATTGATCAGGTACTTAACTTAATGCTTCTTTAGCTGCGTGCATTACCTCGACAGTAACGTTCAAAATGCCCTTTCGTCGTGCAAATTTTTCTGTGTTTCTCTTTACTTCGTCCCTGACAAAACGGGGGATTTTATTCAATTCTAGTCGACTTTCAGGATTCCAAATTGGACTCATATCCGTGGATAATGATTTAGTCATTATTTCCTTCGTATCATGACCACAAAAAATCTCTAGAAGATGATCCTCCATACCCAGAGCGAATGAGTTATAAACTGGATCAGCTATTTGATTAGTACCTTCGTAACCCAGGAAGGGTCGATATCCCAAGGAAAAATTTTGGATATGAGCTGGTGCGGAAATAACTCCACAGGGAATCTCAAGACGTTTACCAATATGACGTTCCATTTGAGTACCAAATATTGCAGAGGGTTCCACGCGAGCAATAATATCTCCTACTTCAGCATGATCATCTGTGATGATTATCTCATCACAAAAATCTTTAATTTGCTCTTTGAACCATTCTGCATCATGTTTACAATAAGTACCTGTACAACTCACACGAATTCCCATCTCTCTAGCAAGTATCTTAGTGATTGAAGCAGCATGAGTTGCATCACCAAAAACGACTGTTTCTTTCCCCGTAAAATTCTGACAATCGATAGATCTTGAGAACCAAGCAGCTTGGGAAACGAATCGAGTTTGTCCATCGATATAGGATTCGTAATCAACCCTTTTGCTTGATAAAATAGGAGCCGCCAAGGTATCAATATATTTCTTTATCTGTCGAATGCACTCGGCCATATCTACAGCTCCCATAGGAGTTGTAGATACATAAGGCATCCCAAATTCTTTATTCAAATACATTACTGTCATTAAGCCCACTTCACGATAAGGAATTAAATTGAACCGAGCTTTTGGTAAATTTTTTGAATCCTCTACAGATCCTCCTTCAGGAATTATTTGATTAATTCTGATGTCCAGATCTTTTAATAAACGTCTCAACTCACGACAATCGTGTCGATTATGAAAGCCCAAAGTAAGAATCCCAATTATATTTACAGAAGGTGCATCTGTTACGAATTGATCCAATGTTTCTTGTCTATAGGATTTCTCCAAATAATATCGAACCACCTGTTCCAAAGTTCTATCCGCTGCCTGAATTTCATTCACTTGATAATGATCCACATCCGCAAAAATGACGTTGCAATCGGAGATTATGGATGCTCTATCCACAAAGTTTTTTAAATCCTCTTGCAAGATACTAGAGGTACATGTAGGTGTCAATATGATCAGATCGGGACCTTCCTCCTTATCTTTTCGAAGAATATTATCCACAACTCTTTTTCGAGATCCACGTGCTAGTACGTGACGATCTACTATACTAGCAGTTGCAGGAGTAAAATTTCTTTCCCGTTCTAACATAGAGCGCATTACATTAAAATAATCATCTCCTAGAGGAGCATGCATAATGGCATGGACATTTTTGAATGAACTAGCTACTCGTAGAGTTCCAATATGAGCAGGACCAGCATACATCCAATGGGCTAATTTCATAAATTGAACCTTATCTCAAATTGATCCGTATTCCCATCTTGCACCACAGAGATATCCCTTTATCCCTTCCCTATTGTAATCACATTCCCTTCTGATAAGTATGGTGAAATTATGATAAAAAGTAGAACGAAATTTTGGATTTATCTTTACGAAAGAAAAAAGGGAAGAGGGAGAGAACAGAAAACAGGAACCAATGAAATAAGTCTGGGACGGAAGGATTCGAACCTCCGAATAACAGGATCAAAACCTGCTGCCTTACCGCTTGGCCACGCCCCATTCCCATCCTATTTCCCTATTCATATGCTAATGAATACTTATATTCAATTTTTTGTCAACTCATTAGGATCCAAGATTCATTAGATAAGATCCTAATTGGGCTGGAAAATTTTGTGGATATTTTGATAAAATAGGTTATTGATGGAATTGGACATAATAGGAAAAACAGAAAAAGGGACAAGAATATCCATTCATTGATAATTTTCTATTAGATTGGGTAAAATATTGTATGTATGAAAGAATCATCCCTTCCAACCCCAAGTCCGGTCAAACTTGCCGAAGAGCTTCTCGATCGATTTGATCAATCAAAGACTTTTCTGGCTTTACCCCCCCCCTAATTTTTTTTTGGAGAAGAAAAATGCCAGTTATGCTCAATATTTTTCTAGATGATGCCTTTATCTATTCAAATAATATCTTTTTTGGAAAATTACCTGAGGCTTATGCGATTTCCGATCCAATTGTCGATGTAATGCCAATTATTCCTGTTCTCTCTTTTCTCTTAGCCTTTGTTTGGCAAGCTGCTGTAAGCTTTCGATAAAAAGTATCCCCTTTTTTCCTTTTGAAAGTTTTTGGATCGCTGTCATTGATCCAATTTTTGTATAACTCTTTACATTTTTTGTGACAGAAGTTCTATCCTTGCTCCACCTGATGATACCAGATCCAGATACCTTATCTGCTCCCGACTAAAAACTTTTCCACTCACCTTCATCAATTCCTTTCCTTCCAATCCCATCGCTCACTTCGGATCGGGCTATTTGTTCACGTATTGATACGAATGATATATTTTCATAAAGATTCGATAAATATCTGGTTGATCCAAAAAAGAAGAAGGGAAAAAAGACCATTTTGAAAACAAAGAGATAAATTATCTCCTTCTTTCAATTTGATTTTCACACGTGATCCGGAGAAATAATTTCGTGATTTTTATGAATCATACTATTGTTTGGTATTCAAGTATTCATATATTATACAAAGATTGATGATTTATTCTGTTGTACTTATAATTAGGATCCCGGAGATTACGTAATGCTTACTCTTAAGCTGTTCGTTTACACAGTAGTGATATTTTTCATTTCTCTTTTTATCTTTGGATTTCTATCGAACGATCCAGGACGTAATCCCGGACGTAAAGAATAGTGAAAAAAAGTATCTAGGTTAATGAGTCTTTTCCATTCCGTAGAAAGATTCGGAGTTATCCGCAATAGTGACCGAACGGAGAGAGAGGGATTCGAACCCTCGGTACGGATAATCCGTACTACGGATTAGCAATCCGCCGCTTTGGTCCGCTCAGCCATCTCTCCAAGATGGAAAAGTTCTTGTTTAACAAAATGAATGGTGGAGTAAAGGTGTATACCATAGCATGTACGGATTGTATCGACAATATAACGAATATTGCAATTATTCAGTTAGAAAAAACGAATCTGGCGAATCGTATTTTTCATTTCGTTTCAAAAAATTTTGCCTTTTTTCTGACCTGCCTGGCCTGGCCTTAACAAACCACCCTTGTCCTTTCAATTTTTTTTTCTATGTTTATTTCTTTGGCTCTCTAGTCCTTTTATATGGTATGATATTGTTCATAGTTACTGAGGGCTATTCCTGACGAAGTTACACAGATGGGGAAGAAGAAGAAAAATGGAGCGGCAGATGAAGAAGAGAAAATAGAAGAGAAGAAAAGTGATTGATCTCGACAACATTTTATTCATACATCCATCAAGTCGATGGGATCATAGAGGTGAAAGAAACCCAAATGAATCTAGAAGTTATTGCGCAGCTCACTGTTCTGACTCTGACGGTTGTATCGGGCCCATTAGTCATTGTTTTATTAGCAGTTCGCAAAGGTAATCTATAATTACAATGAGCCATCGCCGGGAATGAAATACTTTGGTAAATAGTATTTCATCCCCGGCGATGGAGATTCATGTAATAATGAAAACGAGGTAATGATTGATAGAAACTTTCAATAGAGGTTGATAACTCCTCATCTTCCTATCGGTTGGACAAAAGATCGATCCGTATGTTACAATCGGATCGTGGCGGGTATAGTTTAGTGGTAAAAGTGTGATTCGTTACATTATCAACTCAAATAGTTGAAGGATCTTTTACATGGATTTTTGATCCATCTAAAGCTCTATTTCCAAATAGGTGAAAAACCTCCCCTATGAATGCTATGGTTCAGGAATAGCATACCTTCTCGTAATCTGGGTCTGAAATGATGAAAGAGAAACACATTTTTGGTTCCGAGATAGCGACACAGAATATTTTAAAGGTTAGAGAAATAACATATCTATGGAGATCCAAAGATATTTTTTCATCGTGACTAAACCTTCAACTTATGGAAGGATCCAGTTGAAGCCGAATAGCTATAGAACGATGACTTTGGTTTACTTGGGTTATCAGCATTTCGTTCGAGCTCGGTGGAATTTGTTCTCCTGGGGATCGGAATCAGTAGAAATAGGGAACGAAGTAACTAGAAAGATTTGTGATTATTGAAAACTTTTCAAATTTATCTTTCTATAGGGATCATCTAGAAAGTGAGTAAGTATTCTACGATTCGGGCCCTTCTCTAAAAAAAAAGAGAGAAGAGAAGAAAAGAGAATAAACTGACGTAGATGCTATGGGTACGATAAGAAATTAGGGTTTTATTAGAAAAGAGAGAAAAAAAAAAAAAAAAAGAAAGAAGAGAAAGAATTGAAATCTCCTTTCAAAAATATTTGATATAAATACTCCGCTTCTTCCCTCATACCACTCTCTATCCCCCATGAAGGAGCCGAATGACATGAAATTTTCATGTTCGGTTCTGAATTAGAGGCATTGAATAATCAATGTCGACTATAACCCCTAGCCTTCCAAGCTAACGATGCGGGTTCGATTCCCGCTACCCGCTAACAGATATCTACCTATTATCTATCTATATAGATAGAATAGGTAGATATCAAGTGATTATATAACATAATTTCACGATTCACTCGAAATCAAATTTCCATTTCAATTTGAAATAGATTCCATTCTTTTCCTATCCTAACTCATTGTGAATAAAAAGGGTAGATCGGGATAATGTATGCCAAAGAGAGTGAAAAGAAAAAAATGGAAGAGAGAGAGAAAGCGTCCATTGTCTAATGGATAGGACAGAGGTCTTCTAAACCTTTGGTATAGGTTCAAATCCTATTGGACGTAATACTCTTCAATTGTTCTAAATTGTTGTGCAATGTATTGGAACAAATTCTTCAGCTCTTTTTCCTGTTCCGAATGATCCCACCAAATGATCAAATATTCACTTTTGTTCTTGAAGTACAAAAAGTTCAGTATGTTCCTTAAGAGCCTCTTCCAGAAGGGCTTTCGCTTCTTCCGTAAATGTACTAGTAGAACGTATAATTTCTCCGAACTGAGGTTTATTCTTTATCAAATACTCGCGTAACCGAACGAGAAATTTTCTCACCTGTGCTATCTCTAATATATCCAGGTATCCATTCGTTCCGGTATAAATAGTAGCTATTTGTTCTTCTACTTTCAAAGGAGCCGCCTGAGATTGTTTGAGCAACTCACGTAATCGTTGACCCCTTGCCAACTGATCTTGAGTAGCTTTATCAAGATCGGAAGCAAATTGTGCAAAAGCTTCCAACTCTGCAAATTGAGCTAACTCTAATTTCAATTTTCCAGCTACCTTTTTCATAGCTTTTATCTGAGCCGCGGATCCTACTCTAGATACGGAAATACCCACATTAATAGCAGGTCGGATTCCGGCATTGAATAGATCGGCCGATGAAAATATTTGTCCATCGGTAATGGAAATTGCATTAGTGGGAATATAAGCTGAAACATCTCCAGCTTGAGTCTCAACTATTGGTAGAGCAGTAAGACTCCCCTCACCTAACTGGGAACTTAATTTAGCTGCTCTTTCCAAGAGACGGGAATGCAAATAGAAAACATCTCCCGGATAAGCTTCTCGACCAGGTGGTCTTCTTAATAGAAGAGACATTTGTCGATAAGCTTGTGCCTGTTTGGAGAGATCATCATAAATGATTGATGTATGTTGTTTCTTATACATGAAGTATTCAGCCAAAGCTGCCCCTGTATAAGGAGCGAGATATTGTAATGTAGCGGGAGAATCCGCAGTTTCCGCTACCACAATGGTATATTCCATTGCGCCACGTTCTCGGAATGTATTAACTACCTGAGCCACGGAAGAAGCTTTTTGACCAATTGCTACATAGACACAGATGACATTTTGACTCTTTTGATTAGGAATAGTATCTGTAGCTACTGCTGTCTTGCCGGTCTGTCTGTCCCCAATAATTAATTCTCGCTGACCACGTCCTATAGGAATCATAGAATCAATAGCAATAAGCCCCGTTTGAAGGGGTTCATATACGGAACGTCTTGATATAATACCTGGGGCGGGAGATTCAATCAGTCGAAATTCGGAAGCTGAAATTTGACCCTTGCCATCAATGGGTTGGGCTAGAGCATTTACAACACGACCCAAATACGCATCACTTACTGGTATCTGAGCAATTTTTCCCGTTGCTCTCACGGAACTGCCTTCTTGTATCATCAAGCCATCGCCCATTAATACAGCTCCAACATTATCCGATCCCAAATTTAGGGCAATGCCTATTGTACCATCTCCAAATTCAACTAATTCCCCTGCCATTACTTCATCAAGACCATGAATACGAGCAATGCCATCTCCTACTTGAAGTACGGTGCCAAGATTACCAACTCTTACTTCGTTGTTATATTGTTCGATCTGTTTCCGTATAATACTACTAATTTCGTCGAGTCGAATATTTCCCATTAGCACTTATTAATTCTCTGTTGAGAAATAGGACCTATAACAACTAATCACTTGTGTTCATCATGGTTCTAAGCAGGCCAATATTGTGATCGATCGTACGTAAATGTAACTCAGTATTCAAACGACTATTCAAAGTTCCTATAGCTCTTCGTAAAGCTTGGCGAGAAACTTGTTGTCGGATCTGGTCAATTGCTCTTTGCTGTTCGGAGTAAACCGTCTCATTCTTGGGATCCTCTAATTGTTCCAAATTCTCAGAAGCAGCATTGATGAGATCCTCTTTCTCTCGTTCTATTTGGGAGTCTCCATTTACCCGGATTTCGCCCGCTATCATTTCCACTTTCCTTAAGCGAGCCCGAGCTTTCTCGAGCTGATCGATAGCTCCTTTACATAGTTCTTCCGAATTCCGAATAGTATTCAATATTTTCTGTTTACGGTTATCTAATAGATTACTTAATGAAAGTAGATTATCTATTCAAAAAATGAACGAATTCATAATCTCTTCCCAAACCGAACACGAATCTTTCGATTCATTCGGCTCTCCTGCTCAGTTCTTTGTTTATTCCCCAGGAACATATGCGTTCCCTTCCTTCATCAACACCAAGCCTGCCCTTTCCGTTCCGTTTACGGAATATTAGAATCAATCTATAAAAGACCGATATCTCCGAAGGGCTCTTTAAGCAAAAGGGATTTGCAATTATTAATAAAGTTTTTGTTTTTGTTGTCGTTTCCCCTTTTCTCTCATCTTCTTCCCCCATGAAATTTAAATCAATACGTTCCGTTCAATCAATTAATTTGTGCCTCCTCCTTTTTGTTCTATCGAATAATTTCCTTCCCTTCTGTGTAGGTCGTCAGTTTAGCATTGGAACTAAAATTGGATGGGAGATTGGGACTATTTTGAAGTAAATAGATCAAATTATTCCATTGATATGAATGTTATATATCGGATCAATCTCCAACTATGCCTTTGAATCCATCTCATCTTGACACAGCGGTGGAAAGAGTACCCAATTAGTTGTGCTTAGACTTCAAACAGTTCAGCTTTAACCATTCTAATGGTCCTCCCTCATTGGTTGGTATAAACTAAGAGTTCATTTCCCAAACAATTACGAAATGCTATAGTTCTTCACTATTCCCCGTTCGGAAGTAATTCGTTGAGATCATGCACTTTTCTATCTCCAAAGTGCAGCTGGTTGGGCCCAGCCATATTATTCGAATATACAACTCGCACACACTCCCTTTCCAAAATAGATCAGTACACTAAGCACCAAACTTGGATTTATTATATTTGTTTCTAAAATATTGGTATTTGACCCGAAACCCCCAGCGGAAGGCCAATAACTCAAGGAAATGAAAGGATCAATTACATTTTTCATACGCTCTCCCCTCATAGATAAGGATATGTTCTACAGAAGTTTGTTCTTTTCTTATTTGATCCTATCTAGTTCTGGATAAGAATATTTGGGATACTAAACTTAGTCCCAGGTCTTATATAAGGATAAAAAAAATTATTTGCCCCATCCACTCCCTTCTCTGCCGCACGCGTCATGAATCTTTCTGACCGAAGTATAGGTATAGGAAAAAAGACAATAATTCATTTGCTTATTATTCGGATCAGCCCCCCCCCTAAAAGAGCAGCTAAACAAGGGAATTCTTGGATAAATACTAATGGAATGACGAGGTGTAGGGATCTTTGTTTTCAGGATCAAACAAAGGGATTCGCAAATAGAAGTGCTAGGGCCACAACTAGTCCATAAATAGTTAAAGCTTCCATAAAAGCTAAACTTAGCAGTAAGGTACCTCGTATTTTACCTTCCGCTTCTGGTTGTCTTGCAATACCTTCTACAGCTTGGCCCGCAGCAGTGCCCTGACCAACGCCGGGTCCAATGGAAGCAAGCCCTACAGATAATCCAGCAGCAATAACGGAAGCAGCAGAAATTAAGGGATCCATGGTAATCTCCTCTTACTAAGGTTGGGAAATAGTTGATAATACGACAGTTTCACCTATTTAGTGTTCACCGATTGTTCAATTATGGAACGATTTCTTCCGAACAACTAAGAAACCAAAATATTTCGGTATCAAAGTGATAATATAAACGAATAGGGAAACCTATTATTCCCTATGAAAATATTTATTCTTCATCATATTCGAAATACAGATTCCAATTTATTGGACATATGAATTATTATAACGGAGAGAGAATAGACTGCGTAAGAGCCTATAAGTAATAATATATCACATCTATAGATGATATATTAATCCATAAAATCTATAAGGCTTATAATCAATATAAATGGATTAATATATTAAACGAACTATATACAAAGTAAACATGTTAAAAAATCCTCCCTTACTGGGAACAAAAATTTCATCGTTCTACGCCGGGATACATTCTTTACTCAACCAACTCCGATTAGTGAACCTGTTTGATCCTTCCTATTTTCTCTCATATCTCTATACAAATGGACCAATCTGATCCACTCTCTCTGGAGATCTAATGGACATAATTAGTAGTTAACTGATCTTCAATCTTTTTACCAAGCTCTTGTTACTAAGAATTCCGATTTGCTTCTACCATGCATATCAAGTCATGAGTTTGGACGATACTTAGAAAATCTTCTGTCTGATTGGACAGTGATTTAATGATGACCCTCCATGGATTCGCCTATATAAGCTGCAGCTAGAGTTGCAAAGATTAGAGCTTGAATACCGCTCGTAAATAATCCCAGGAACATTACAGGTATAGGAACTACTGAAGGTACCGGAGAAACAGGAACGGCAACTACCAATTCGTCAGCTAATATATTTCCAGAAAGTCGAAAACTAAGTGATAAAGGTTTTGTAAAATCCTCTAAGATGTTAATTGGTAAAAGTATTGGGGTTGGTTTGATATATTTACCAAAATAACCTAACCCCTTCTTTGCAAGACCTGCATAGAAATATGCTACTGACGTAAGCAAAGCTAGAGCAACTGTAGTATTAATATCATTTGTAGGTGCAGCTAACTCCCCATGAGGTAATTTTATAATTCCCCAAGGAAGAAGAGCACCTGACCAGTTAGAAACAAAGATAAATAGAAACAGAGTTCCAATAAAGGGAACCCAGGGACCATATTCTTCCTCCCCAATCTGAGTTCTGGTCAAGTCCCGAAAAAATTCGAGAATATATTCGACAAAATTTTGACCACCGGTAGGAATGGTTTGTGGATCTCGAACAGCTATGGTAGCTGAACCTAATAAGACAGCAATTACAACCCAAGAAGTTATAAGTACCTGTGCATGAACTTGAAACCCCCCGATTTGCCAATAAAAATGTTGACCCACCTCCACACCGGATATCTCGTAGATATGATTCAGTGTGCTAATAGGAGATCGTACGATATCCATATCCATATTACCTCCTTGTAAAAATTCACTTAAAGAAGAAAAGAAATGATTTTTGTCGAATGAGGGCTTCCTCAATTATTTCGCTCTCATCAGAATGTTTTATGTCACGAGATAATAAAATGGTTATTCCATTAAGAATATTTCAAATTTTGGAGCAGCCAACCGAACCAATAAATGAAATTCGCTCTTACGAGATCTTGGATGGAATAGCAGCCAACTCAGTAAATCTTGAGGTCCCTTTTTTCTATTTTCTTATTATTACTAATTTACTATCTATTAGCCCTTCATATAGCTATAATGACCTTAATGACCTTCCTTCGCAAATTGCTGACGTTGATCTGTTCAGGATCAATTGGATTGAAGCTATACCATCATCATTGGCTGGAATTGGGATATCCACGAGATCTGGATCACAGTCTGTATCAACTAAGCAAATTGTCGGAATACCCAAAATTCTACATTCCCCGAGAGCAATGGATTCTTCTTGTTGATTGGTAATTATCGCAATATCGGGTAAGCTCGTCATGTATCTAATCCCACCTAGATATTTCTGCAATTGGTCCAATTGTCTCTTGAGCATTGCTGCTTCTTTCTTTGGAGGTCGATTGAATCGTCCCGTATCTTGTTCTTTTTTTAAATCCTTGAACTTCTGAGGTCTCGTCTCTGTAGTAGACCAATTAGTTAACATACCACCAAGCCATTTTCTATTTACATAATGACATCGAGCTTCTGTAGCAGCTGATGCTACTAAATCAGCTGCTTGATATTTCGTACCAACTATCAGGAATTGTTTTCCCCTACCTGCTATATCAAACGCCAAATCACAAGCTTCTGATAAAGAACGAGCAGTTTTAGCGAGATTTATAATATGAGTATCTTTACGCTCTGTAAAAATGTAAGGTGCCATCTTAGGATTCCATTTCCTAGTTTTATGTCCTAAATGAACTCTTGCTTCCATCATCTCTTCCAAATCCATGTTCCAATATCTTTTGCTCATTCTCGTTCGCTTTCCTCCCCAAAATAATGAAATAACATGTAGCATAATATCTAATTATTCCAACGGAATCGATTACATCTCAAAGATTGCCTGTCTGTCTAGTACGTGGTATAAACGTTCTCACTCATAGAATATTTGATATTCATCCTATTATAGAATGAATAATCATGAACATAACAAGAAATCTCTTTATTAATCAAGACTATTTGAATGGCTGCTTCAAAATATTGTGAGAATTTTCTTGAATGGAAAAAAAAGAGACTTTGTGATAATGAAAGAAAATATCTTTCACTTTTTTGCTAAATAGATTCCTATTCCCCATTCTTGGATCCATTCCGTTCCGTTTCCCTGAACGGTGAATATGCTGTCCAGTACCGGCAGGTATAATCCCCCCGAGAATAACATTTTCCTTCAAGCCTTTCAACCAATCGATACGACCTTGTAGAGCAGCTTTAGCTAAGACCCGAGCAGTTTCCTGGAAACTTGCTTCGGATATAAAACTTTGAGTATTAAGAGATGCCCTTGTTATTCCTAATAACATGGTTTGATAGTAGATTGCCTCTTCCAGAGCACGATCCATTCTCTGTGCTCGTGATAATCCAATGAGTTCCCCCGGTGAAAAAACATTAGCCATTCCATCTTCTGAAATTAAGACTTTCGATGTCATTTGGCGTACAATAATCTCTATATGCTTATCACAAATTCGTACCCCTTGGGATCGGTAAACTTTTTGAATCTGATTGACCAAATGAATCCGACTTTGTTCCATAGTTATCCTAGCACTGATGAATAACCCCCAAAGACTTCCAAGAAATCTTGTCATATCTCCGGTCCAATTTTCAAAACTTTCTTTCAGATTCATCGATATTGAATTATTCAAACGGGCTTCTGACAATTGTTCAACTTTAGGAAGACCTTGAATTATATCACTGGATTTGAACCTTTCATATATCAATGTTATCAATGTATCTCCTTTGTCAATAATTTCTCCATAATGACCATGAACAGTCGCTTTTCGAGTAGCCAAATAGGGTTTAGCTGATCTAATGACTAAAGATTCCTCATCAACTGCTATAATTTGACCAGATTCGGGGAGTGGTTCATCCTCGGATATACATACACTTTCAGGAATTAATTGTCCAGGACTAACTACTGGAAATATTTTTTTGCAGAATTCGGATGAGGAAGAGCACCAATTTGGACCCAAGAGATTGGAAATGATGTTCCTGCACGGATCGAAATGAGAAATTCTCGTATTTTCGTCCATGAAATAGTATTTAGGTACTTGGAAAGTATTGAAAGAATTGTGGAAAATGGAATGTTTCTTCGACAATACTTTTTTATAAGTTAGAAAATGGGAGGATGGGAAGCGGTTGGTGATACTATGTAAATGACCCAAGAGACCCGAAAATTCAATGATTTTCCTCATAGGATCCTCTCTATTTGATTTATTTACCGTATCATAACATTTTGAATCATTGAATAGAACGATTCGAAAACAGTCAGATGGTGACAAAATCATAAAAGATCCACTGTCTTCTTCCCCATTATATAATGAACAAATAGTTCCTTGATGCTTACTAATTAATTGCCTCTCCCCATTGGAATAGAAAAGATTAGTGTGGTCCAATTTGTTATGGAACATCAAATTTGAACTTGCTTTATTGTCCCTTCTCCCCATGAAAAAAAGGGGGTATTTAATCAAGCTAATTTGAATCATATTGCTAACGATCTTATTTGTTCTTACTGAAGTAAGAGAAGCATAAGCCTCAGATTCTATAGAATCTATTTGTTCCCAATCAAATCCTAGACAAGTTTGAACCAATGGAATACTTGTGTCACTCATTACTTGGATTCGTTCACCATCTTCGTACGAACTAGAATTGCTAACTTGAATCTGCAATTTGTCCCCTTCCCTCGATAAATCTAGGGAAAAGGATGTTGCCATAATGGGCCCATCAGGTATTCCATATTCAACGTTAGAATATCCAAAAATGGAATTTCTCTGTAGAACACCACTTTTGGGTATTCTAAGAATCGTATCAGGAAAAGATATTATTCTTTTTCCCCATTCTTTATCACACTGCAACGGGACGATGAATCGATTCATTTGCCTTTTCCCCTTCATATTGTAATTCTTAGGGGAAAGGGTGACATAAATAGAGTCTCGATGCTCGTTGGATATGGTCCGATCAGTTTCTGAATAACTGAAGATTTGTTCTTCCTTCCCATAGCAGTTTGAGTCACCTGATCTATGTTCCACTTGATCCACGTAAGAATCGGAAAGTGATTGATGTTTGGCAACAAAAGGTTGAACATCTACTTGATCCTGATGTTTATGAAATGGAAAGGGTACTACACCGGATCCGTATATACCTCCCGATAATATCCATAGATAACCCGTCCTGAGTATAGGATGAACATTACCGTGTACATATTCAGGTGCATGACACACATTGGTACTCCAGTGCATTTCTCCTTCTAGGTCAGAATATATATTTTTGCGAACTTTTTCCTTGAAGGAAGATGTTCTAGCACGAACCTCGGCAATAATTTGTTCCGATTCCACATATTGATCATTCTGAACCAAAAGTAAACTTTGTGGTGGAATAGTTAAGTTTTTTACTTGATCCTGACCATCAATAGTGATGGATAAGTTATTATGACATAGATAAGCAGGATGTCCATTACATGTACGTGTAGGATAAACCAAATTATCATTGAATTCAATCTTTCCATTGAAAGGGGCTCGTACATGTTCTGCAATATCACCAGTAAATACCCCCCCGGTATGAAAAGTCCTTAGTGTTAGTTGAGTTCCTGGTTCCCCAATGGATTGGCCTGCAATAATACCTACTGCTTCTCCTAATTCGATCAAGTGATTGTGAGTAGTACTCCGACCATAACATAATTGACAAATCCGAGATATACTCTTGCAAGTAAAGGGGGTTCGTATATATACTGGTTGTGTTCGAAGGTTTATTAATTGATTGGCAAGTCCAACCCCAATATCCTGATTGCGCGTGGCAATGCATCTCCTATTTATATATACATCGTCTGCTAGCACACGGCCAATCAGTATTTGTGTTCGTACAACAATTTCATTTCTGTCCCTCTCTCGACCTCGAATGGGACTTACGAAAATACCTTGGATAGTGCCACAATCTTTTCTACGTACTACGATGTGTTGAACCACTTCAACGAGTCTACGTGTGAGGTATCCAGCATCTGCTGTTCGTACAGCAGTATCCACAACTCCTTTACGAGCCCCATAACAGGAAATAATATATTCCGTTAAAGAGAGCCCTTCGCGTAAATTCCTTCGAATGGGTAGATCAATGATTTGTCCTTGAGGATCTGACATTAATCCTCTCATACCTACTAATTGGTGAACCTGAGATGTACTTCCCCTAGCTCCTGAGAAGGACATCACATGTACTGGATTTAAGGGATCAGTCATGCTAAAATTCGGATTCATTTCTTTTCTCAAATATTCACTTGTAGCATACCATATCTCAATCGATTGACGTAATTTTTCCACTGCATGTACATTCCCATAATGATTCTGTTTCTCTGAAACAGAACCTTGTTGCTCCGCATCTTGGACGAGCCATGCTTTGGAAGGTGCTGTTAAAAGATCATCAATTCCTAATGAAATAGCTGTATCAGTAGCTTGTTGAAAACCTGAAGTCTTTAGTTGATCCAAGATATGTGATGTATATGTCATTCCGAAGTGATCTATTAATCTGCTAATAAGCTTTTTAATGGCAGTTTTATCCATCACTTTATTATAAAAGGGCAAATTATCAAAGGGCAATCTAGTTCGTTCCTTCATAAGGAAAAATCTCCATATTTTCATGAGCAGGATTAAGCAATGGGTTTAAGCCGGTTATTCAAAGGCTTCCTCGATCTCTATATCTGCACTAATGAAAAGATCATAAGATCAATAACATTAGATCCTGAGAGCTGGTAGTGATTTCTTTGGGTGTTCAGAACGGGCAAAACCTTGTATGGCTTCTTCCATTTCTCGATTGAAACGAGTACGACCAACAGTTGTTCGAATATATATATTAAGGATTTCCCCCATTCTACCTTTTCTTATTCGATAATGTTCATGGATTTCGTGGAAGGTACCCAAAGATTCGTACTGAACCTCGATAGGGGCTTCTTGGTTTACTGAGGTAATGATACGTAAATCCACTTCCCCCCACCGGAGCCATAAGGGGCTGTATAAGTCAATTCGTTTCTGTCGATAAGCTCTGAGCACATCATCATAACTATAAAAAGAAGGTTTCTTACAGGAAAAGCTTTTCTTTTCCGAGTGATATGGATGGTACCTATTCCCATAAATACCTTGACTATTTCCGACCGTTGATATATAAAGTCCAAGAAGCATATCCTGAGTCGGTATAGAAATAGGATCTCCGATAGCTGGAGACAAAAGATTTGTCTCAGAAAACATTAGTAAACGAGCTTCTGCTCTAGCTTCCAGAGATAAAGGTACATGGACAGCCATCTGATCTCCGTCGAAGTCCGCATTAAATCCTCCACAAACCGATGGATGTGAACGAATGGCACGTCCTTCTACTAAAATAGGTTGAAACGCTTGTATTCCTAATCTGTGCAAGGTAGGTGCTCGATTCAACAATACGGGATGTCCTTGCATAACCTCTTGAAGTACTTCCCATACAATGGGTCCCTTATCTCGAATCATACTTTTAGCAGCTCTTAGGTTGGGAGCAATATGTCGTCCAATGAGACTACGAATTACAAATGCTTGAAAAAGCTCTATTGCTATTTCTGAGGGTAATCCACATTGATACAATGATAGAAAGGGACCCACCACAATAACGGAACGACCTGAATAATCAACTCGTTTCCCTAGTAAATTTTCACGAGATCTTCCCTCTTTACCTTCGATCACATCTGAGAACGATTTATAAGGCCTATCATGACTGTCTCTCATTGGTTGTCCACAGATGCCATTATCGAGAAGTGCATCTACGGCTTCCTGGATCAATTTTTTTTGACAAATAACAAATGACTCAGATCCACTTCTTGCTAATAAATTGGTAAGAGTATTATTCCGATTGATCACTCTTCGATAAAGTTCATTTAGATCTGACGAGGTAATAAGTCCACCTTCACCTAATTGAACGATTGGCCTCGGTTCGGGAGGAAGAACTGGTAATAGGCATAAGACCATCCATTTTGGTTCTATATTTGTTCGGAGAAAATGTTTAGCCAATTTCATACGTCCAACCAGAAAATCCTTTCTTCTTCGAATTGTTTCATCCTCCCATCCATCCACAGTAGATTCTTGATCCTCCTCCAATCTATTCCATTTCAATTCCACCAAGTTCTTCCATTCCATATGTGAACGATCTATAATAATTTGAAGATCCAGACCAGTGAGTTGTTCCCTTATAGCATCTCCCCCAGTAGCTATTTCTCTCTCTTGAAATGTTCCAGAACCCCGAGCAAAGAGGTAATGAGAACGAGCAGAGAGGTAATGAGGAATAATATCTCTCCAGGATTGAATCTCATAATTGAATGTACCCCGTGATCTCAATAAAGTTGGTTTGTTAGCTATGGGCCTAGCAATAAAAAGATTCGGATAGGTTTTTCTAAGATTTCCCCCCCTCAGGATCGGACATGAAAGTTTCCTCTCATCCGGCTCAAGTAACTAAAAAAAAAAAAAAAATATATATATATATATGTATATACAACTATTTTTCGCTCTGAAGAGAGACCGCTACTCTCTGCTCAAGTTCCAGGTGAAATTGAGTATTCCTTTACGATTCTACAACATAGATATGGAATTATTGAGCAGTCTCTTCCCTTCCGAACAATCCATTTCTTCTTGAAATGACCTTCAATTAGGGATTTACTTGTCTTTATCTCGTTCCATTTGATCCTTTAGGTTCCTGCTTGCTTTACTTCGATGGTTACAATACTATTGATCGAAGCATATGTGCGATGAATAGACTCCTATAGCCATATCTTTGGTCCGAAATACCTCTGGGATAACCCAAATGAAAGAGAATTACTTTCGAATTCCATTATATGAAAGAAGTGTTTTCACGAAGTTCAATTAGCAAATTGATACAGAATATCTAAACCCTGGACTAATTCCTCTTTCTCAACATCTCTTCAAGATGCTTATAATTCTGAGCTTCATGCTACTCCTCTGGAGGGACATGTCAGAGCTAAAGGCATCCCAATGAGATTGAATAGGATGACAGTTCCTTATTACGGATCTGTATGATCGGAACTTGTGATCAAGTCACACATCGCAGTATACTGGGCCTTCTAATTCTTTCCGAGTTTTAGCTAATAGATTCGCAATATAACTAGGAAGACGTTTCAAATACCATATGTGAGCCACCGGACATGCCAGTTTAATGTATCCCATTCGATATCTTCGAATTCGAGAATCAACGAATTCAACTCCACATTGTGTGCAAAATTTAGAGTCTATCTTCTCATTTCCGATCCCTGGAGAATTTCCACAAGAACAAACCCTACTTTTGATAGGTCCAAAGATTCTTTCACAAAACGATCCATCTCTTTCTGGTTTATTAGTTTCATAATGTAGAGTATAGGGTTTAGTCACCTGTCCAACTATCTCGCCATTAGGTAAAATTTTTTCGGACCAAGCACAAATCTGTTCGGGAGAAGCTAATCCAATTCGAAGTTGTTGATGTTTATTCTGGTCAATCATAAAAGATCTCGATTCATTCTGATCAAACTTCCTCTCTATCTATCTGAAAGTCTTTCTCAGATATAATAGCATGATTCAATTCTAGAGCTAAAGATCGTAATTCTCGAATGAGCAATCGGAAAGATTCTGGAGCAGTGTCAGGTTTAGGTATTGGCCCTCCAGTGATAATGGCACCAAGTACTTCATTACGAGTTCTAATATGGTCAGATTTGAGAGTAAGCATCTCTTGTAAAATATAAGCAACACCAAAACCTTCTAGAGCCCAAACTTCCATTTCTCCTATTCGTTGCCCCCCTCGTTTGGATTTTCCTCTAAGAGGTTGTTGTGTAACCCGTGCATAAGGTCCACTCGAACGTGCATGTATTTTATCATCAACTTGATGACTCAATTTCGACATATAAGCTTTTCCTATTGTAACAGGTTGTTCAAAAACATCTCCTGTTCTTCCATCAATTAATCTATGTTTTCCAGGATGATCCGGTTCGAATACCCATGGATTAGCTGTTTGCTCACTAGCTTTATAAAGCTCAGGAAACACTAGTTTTCTCGAAGCTTCTCGCTCGTATCTTTCGTCAAAAGGTGTTATTCTATAATGTTTGTTCATCAGGTTTCCTGCTAAACCGGGCAAACATTCAAAGATCTGTCCTACATTCATTCGTGAAGGTACCCCTAATGGATTCAATACCATATCAACTGGTATTCCATTTTGCAAATAGGGCATATCTTGTCTGGGCAAAACTATTGAAATAATACCTTTATTACCATGCCTTCCAGCTACTTTATCACCCACTTGTATCTTACGTTTTTGTGATATATATACGTGGACTGTTTCCGCATTATCACCGGAATCATCTACTCTATTGATCCATCTCACATCAATAACTCGACCTCTTCCACCTATAGGTGTTCTGAGACAATTTTCTCTCGCAGTGGATACCTCAATACCAAATATGGTTTGTAATAATCTTCCTTCCGGGGCACATAATGATTCTTCTGTTGTTTGAGGCGTTAATTTACCTACCAAAACATCACCTGTTTCTATCCAAGATCCTAGCATTACAAGACCATTTTCGTCCAAATGACGAAGTGAATGAGCATCTAAATGAGGTATTTCTCTAGTGATTCTTTCAGGACCCTGGCTCGTCATACAGATTTCAATCCTGTACCTTACGATATGGAAAGAGGTATAAATATCTTCATATACCAGACGTTCACTAATGAGTATTGCGTCTTCGAAATTGTATCCTTCCCATGGCATATAAGCTACTAAAACGTTTTTTCCCAAAGAGAGTTCTCCCCCTACCGTAGCCGCACCGTCCGCCAGAATTTGTCCCTTCTTTACACATTCCCCTTGACGAACTTGAGGTTTTTGATGCGTACAAGTATTGGTATTAGAACGTTGATATATAACCAATTCTGTTCGTACAGTGTCTCCATTAACCGATGAAGTGATATTTACAGCATCGATATACTCGATCCTTCCCTCTTGTGTAGCTATAGCTACACTTCCTGAATCTAGAGCTGCTTGACCTTCCAACCCAGTTCCGGCAATGCACTTCTCGGGTTGAAAAAGTGGAACTGCTTGACGCTGCATATTAGAACCCATTAGAGCGCGATTCGCATCATTATGTTCGAGAAAAGGAATAAGGGAAACTCCAACAGAAAAATATTGGAAAGGAAAAATACTTCTGAAATGGATTTGTTCCCATGCAATAACTATAAATTCTTGTCGGTATCGAGCTGGAGTAATTTGTTCCTCTTGAATCCCTTGATTTAACGCCAAAGAATTTCCCGTAGCTATCCGATAGTATTCATCCTCATCTTCTCCCGGTAATAGATAAACCATATGTTCTTCTCTCGATCTCTCAGAGATCTTATAGAATGGACTTTGTAAAGAACCACACTGACCAATCTTTGCATGAATAGATAATGATGCAACAAGTCCAGCATTCATTCCTTCGGACGTATCGATTGGACAAATACGCCCATAATAACTGGGATGAATATCCCGTGTCCGAAAACTAGCAGTTCGCCCTGTTAAGCCCCCAGGGCCTAAATGGCTCAATTTTCGCCCATGAGCTATTTCCGTCAATGGATTAGTTTGATCTAAAAATTGGGATAAGGGGTGTGAACCAAAAAAATCTTGAAAAGTGTTTTTTAATAGAGTTGAAGTTACCAAGTTCTGAGGAGTTGATCTACGCTTGGTTGCTCTGTGTATAGTTCTTCGAACTGCATCTTCCAAACGACCTAGAGCTAATCTGAATTGATTCTGTAATAAATCTGCTACAGAACGAATACGTCGATTTCTAAGGTGATCTATATCATCGAGTGTACCCATTCCAAATTTAACTCCGATAAGGTAATCCACAGCAGCCAATACATCTTGTGGCAATGAAAAAATCTCGTTCTCGGGTATATCAAGATTCAGTTTTTGGTTCGGATTTCGTCGACCAATCTTTCCCAATTCACATCTTTGTCGGAAAAATTTTTCCTGCAATTCTTTACATAGAGACTCGGAAAATACCAAATCGCCACTTACACAGTAGAGTTTTTTATAAAACTCCAGAATGGCTTTTTCCTTCGACCAGATATATTCCTCCCGCTCCCACCTCCCCTTCTTCTTTTTCAGTAAAAAGAAAAATTTTTCGGGATAGCGAGTATTGTCCAGAATCTCTTCGAGATTTAAACCCATAGCTGATAATAGAACTGGAATAGATATTTTTCGTTTTCTGCTTACACGAGCCCATATCCTTTCTCCCACATCGATCTCTAATTTCGATCTTCTTCCCCAATCTGAAATCAGAGTGCCAGTATATATATAGTTTATTCTATTATGGTCTAATTCTGAACGGTAATAAATACCGGGACTTATTAATATCTGATTCACCACGATTCTGTAAATTCCATTTACTACAAACGTTCCATGGGAATTCATTAAAGGAATATTTCCGAGAAATACAGTTTGTTTCTGTATCTTACTACTATTCCTCCGAATCGATCTTGCTGGTACATATAATTCAGAGTAATATGTAAGGGACTGATATACAGCATCTCTCTCTTTTATAAAAGGTTCTGCTAATTCATATTCATTACCAAAAAGCCTGGATTCAATTTCTTTATCTGTATCCTCAATTTTCGGAAAATTATGGAGTTCTTCCATCAAGCCCTGATCGATGAAACGACAAAATCCTTCAAATTGTATCTTACCAAATTCGGGGATTGTAAACGCTCCCTCATTTTCATCTAATCGCATTGGAAGTTTCCCATCTGTCAAAAAGTCTATTAAATTATTCCCGATTGATCTATATGGATCAATCCGACAAAAAAGATTCGGATTTATATTCAGTTTTCACTATATCCCATTAAATTCTACCCGTATCCAGATATACTTCCAATTAGAAAAAAAAAAAAATAAGGAAGAGGAGAGGTACTTTGATACTTTCATCCAACCACGTGAAATGGAGCTATGAACGAATGAATCAAACCATTCTTAAATGTGAATCTCACTTAGAAATTTTCCTAATGAAAATAGTAAGATTGAAAGATGGAAAACAAATTAGATCCATTTCCTTTATAGTTGACTTTAGCATACATCTCATACTATACTTAAAGGACGGACGAATGATTTTAAAGGACGACAGATTCGATCTGTCCATGGCATTCCCATATCTCGGCGACATAGCCAAGCGGTAAGGCAGAGGACTGCAAATCCTCCATCCCCAGTTCGAATCCGGGTGTCGCCTTGTTGAGGTAAGTAAATGGAAGGAAAAGTCTTGATTTCCATTACAGAACCTCTGGAGACATATTGGTACATATTACCAATATAGATAGTGAGTTACGTACATTTGATCCCGATTCCGTCGTGAATGTACGACCCTCGAGTTAGTTATAGTAACTCGTTGGTCAATGATCAAATGGATTTATTTATCTCTCATATGAGCTCGAACGTCAGTAACGTTCAGAATGGAAAGGTGGTCCATTTCAACTTAAACTTTGCACTATCATTAATAGTTCCATTATCATCTCGATAATGAAATCATTTTTTTTTAGAGAACATGATCCGTATGGATATAGTCGGTATAACTTGGGCTGCTTTAATGGTAGTTTTTACATTTTCCCTTTCACTCGTAGTATGGGGGAGAAGTGGATTATAATAGTAATGCTTAAGAATCAATTATTGTGTTCCTTCCAGATCATGCATGAGAATATCTCATGTTCCATAAGGATCCAGTAATTTTGAATCTTCGTTCCAAATTGAAAGACTCTTTCCATGGAATTATTTCCTCTTTATCCCCGCAAGGGCTGTGCATAATCCCTTATCATTATCATTGTCCTATGATATTTTCATAGGACAAATATGATTATTTCTAACAGGTTTTAATGAATTAGTTCTTTTCTAGAACTAGTCGATAATCTCGTTTCTTCCACTGAAGAACGATCTCTCTTCTATTTCTTAGTAGGAATAGAAAGAAATAGTCCCTGTTTTACCGGATGGTTCCAAATTGATCGGATCTTATATGAATTCCGTTCTCGCGGAAAAATATGGGACATAAGTCATAGATTCCTTTGCTTTTTCTTATACAATTTCAAGTTCCATATCTAATATGGACTAGATAACAATGTTCGTACCGGAAAAAGATGTTCAACTTTGCAATCCACAAGTACGTTCAGAATAACATCTGTCTACATTGGGTCTATTTTTTCCAGGGGCATGAAGAAGGTGATCAGCTCCGCTCTTTTATGGTACGAGGCCCTTCATCCTACATTTACCATATATGGACAAGTACTATTAGGATATATTTATCCATATATGGGTGTAGAAGAAGTAGTAAAAAGAAAAGATTAGATAGTCTTTTCCTTCGGACTACTTCTTTTCAAAAGAAATGAAAAAGCAATCCCTACCCTGTATTGTTGTAAGATACAAAATCCCACCTTACCCTGTATTGGTGTAATACAATAGATCCCATAACCTATTTTCAACTTATGATCTAGATCATTTGGATCTATCCAGTGATCAGTAATCACTCGATTTTCATAAAAATCAATTGTTTCCACTACTTGCACTGGCCGTTTTTACGTAAGGGATAAATAGAAAAGCAGTAGAAATTGCAAGGAACAGTAGAACAGCAATAAATGCAAGGGTATTCACTTCCATGATCTCCTGATCTTTACTTCGTTCAAAAATAGCTCGAGATTTAATTTCATAGAGATGAATGAATCTTTCAAGATCCATGAAATAGATGTAATTGATAGAATCGGTTCGAGTAACGGAATCTAACTAACGGATTGAATGAATTCTTCGATGAAAATAGTATAACATAATATGATCACTTTTGATAATACTAGTAAGAAAAACTTACGTGCATCAGAAAACGTTCCGATCAACACATGTCTGTATCATTTCGAAAGAATAGGATTCGTACGAATAATAACCTTCTGCTACTCCAGAAGACGTTCGTCAGACATGAGAGGTATTTCGCTTGGATCTCCACGAGTTAGATGGAATCTTGAACCTATCCCGGTCCGGTGATGATATAGAAGTCTCCCATATTGAATTTATCCATAGGCCCACCCATGACCCTGGAATGAGAAGGACTAGTCCATCCAGATCCTGACATGATCATTATTAGAAAGACAATAGAGTGTCTAGAAATCCACTGGTTATCGATCATGAAAAAGAAGTATTAGCATGAAATACTCACAATATTCCTGGGGAGCAACAGAAGGGAGATCTACTGTAAATTATTGGGAATTCTCTATAGGGATCTCTGTGGGATTTTGACCTAGGAGGACTACCTCTGTGTCATCCTAAAATCTATTGATCTTCCTATGTTTTTGATAAGAGAATTTGATTCTTCGGGGAGGGAAGAATATTTCTTGCAGATTCAATCTGATGATTAGATTTTCTCCCCGAAAGAAGGGTCTTTTTCCAAACTGAATTATTGATCTGGTGAATGTATCTAATGGATAGATATACTAAATATCTAGTATATCTATTCAACCCTATTATTTTTTTTCACTCTTCTACGGGTATTAAGAGCTTAATTGATTAACTTATTGGATCGGGACTGACGGGGCTCGAACCCGCAACTTCCGTCTTGACAGGGCGGTACTCTAACCAATTGAACTACAATCCCAATAAAGTACAGTTCACCTACTATTCATATTTATTCTATGGTATGATGCTAGATAGATCGTATAGATTACGTGAGTGCTAGGTCGATGAAATATCTTATCCTTCTCTTTCATCTTTAAAAGTATCAATTCATATGGAATTGGACACATATCCATATGATATGAATATATATAGATATCGGGGTTCAATAACCCACTATCTTTTCATCCATGATTGGCATGAATATAATCATACCGATAGATTGATATTGATGATATCGGTTGGGTCGAGCTGGATTTGAACCAGCGTAGGCATATTGCCAACGGATTTACAGTCCGTCCTCATTAACCACTCGGGCATCGACCCAGGAACAAGAAAGTAATTCAAAGTCTTTAGGTTAAGACATCGAACGAAACGAATGGATATCCTATTTCATGGTACCCCTAGGGGAAGTCGAATCCCCGTTGCCTCCTTGAAAGAGAGATGTCCTGATCCACTAGACGATAGGGGCCGCCAAGAATTATACTATGAAAGTGACCCGAAAGTTGTCAATAGTATGACCAGAATTCCATTTTCTTATTGGTTTCCTTATTGGTTTTCAAGAAACTTCCCTATCTATGAAGAAAGACCATTTGAAAAACAAAGAGATAAATTATCTCCTTCTTTCAATTTGATTTTCACACGTGATCCGGAGAAATAATTTCGTGATTTTTATGAATCATACTATCGTTTGGTATTCAAGTATTCATATATGGTACAAAGATTGATGATCTATTCTGTTGTACTTATAATTAGGATCCCGGAGATTACGTAATGCTTACTCTTAAGCTGTTCGTTTACACAGTAGTGATATTTTTCATTTCTCTTTTTATCTTTGGATTTCTATCGAACGATCCAGGACGTAATCCCGGACGTAAAGAATAGTGAAAAAAAGTATCTAGGTTAATGAGTCTTTTCCATTCCGTAGAAAGATTCGGAGTTATCCGCAATAGTGACCGAACGGAGAGAGAGGGATTCGAACCCTCGGTACGGATAATCCGTACTACGGATTAGCAATCCGCCGCTTTGGTCCGCTCAGCCATCTCTCCAAGATGGAAAAGTTCTTGTTTAACAAAATGAATGGTGGAGTAAAGGTGTATACCATAGCATGTACAGATTGTATCGACAATATAACGAATATTGCAATTATTCAGTTAGAAAAAAACGAATCTGGCGAATTGTATTTTTCATTTCGTTTCAAAAAATTTTGCCTTTTTTCTGACCTGCCCGGCCAGTGGCCAGGCAGGTCAGAAAAAAGAAAGAATCAATCATACAATGCTTTACCTAATTTGATAGCTAAATTAATTGTTGCAAAAGCAAGAACAAAAGCTATAAAAAATTGAACCTCTATTATCATCTCTTCATTCCCTCTCCAATCATTTTAAATAAATGAGTTACACGGATTAGTCCATTTATTCCTCTCCAGTCTCAAATTTCAATATCTAGATATTGAAATACATGAATGGACTCTCTATCTATTTTATGTCTTATTGTAAAGATATAAATTGCTCAAGGCTATAGGTTCCTGATCGAAACTACACAGATGGGGAAGAAGAAGAGAAAATAGAAGAAAAGAAAAGTGATTGATCTCAACAAAACAAAATTTGATTCATACGTTCATCGAGTTGATGGGATCATAGGGGTGAAAGAAAACCAAATGGATCTAGAGGTTATTGCACAGCTTACTGTTCTGACTCTAATGGTCGTATCAGGCCCATTAGTAATAGATAGAGCTTTGGATGGATCAGAGATCCATGTCAAATTTCCTTTGACTATTTGAGTTGATAATTTAACGAATCACACTCACAAACTATACACGCCACAATCCCATCGACAAATATTCCGCCACTCCTTTCCTTCCACATTTGAATCCCAATTCCGGAATTCCTTAATTATTGCTCTTCCATTTCCGAGAGAGAAGAAAGGATTCTATCAATTATAGGTTGTTCTTTCCTTTTATCAAGAAATTTTTTCCTCAACTCCTCTAATCTTCTAATCTTCTAATTGAATTATTTAGAATTCATTTTCGAAAGATCTTCCTCTTCCGGGAGAGAAGGGAGGATTCCATTAAATAAAGGTTGTTCATATTTATTTTACTTGATCTGAGAGCCATAAACTGGACTGGAATGGATGATCCATCTTTTTAGCTCTCAATCTTTGTTGATCTCTTATAGTAATAACATCTTGAGGTTTGCAAGGGTAACTTGGTATATCTACCATATGGTCATTGACCCGGATATGTCCATGATTAACTAATTGTCTAGCACCCGGAATGGTGGGAGCCATACCCAATTGAAAAAGAATATTATCCGAACGCATTTCAAGTAATTGCAATAAGACCTGGCCCGTTGATCCTTTGGCTCTTCTAGCAATACGAACATATTGATTGTTCCCGGGCATAACTTGTATCCATTCGCTTCGTATCAGTTCAGCCCGGAGTTTCCAGTATAGCCATCCCCGCCCTCCTCTCATGTAAACCTACGAGCTACTAATAAATGTTCTCAACTTGATATCTATAAAAATAGATGGATCATATGTATCCAATTTGTTATCCATATATCGTAAATCGGACTCACTCATTAATATATGATGGGGGGGCCCTTTTAACTCAGCGGTAGAGTAACGCCATGGTAAGGCGTAAGTCATCGGTTCAAGTCCGATAAAGGGCTCATATTTCCTACGAAGAAAGAAGGCCCGGGTGTCCATTTATCTATCTATGTAATAGATAGAAATATTGACACCGAAATAAGAAAATGACACTGAATCCAGTCCGTTTTTTCTTTTATTTTATGGGCGAACGACGGGAATTGAACCCGCGCGTGGTGGATTCACAATCCACTGCCTTGGTCCACTTGGCTACGTCCGCCCCGGAAAAACAAACCAATTGTCTCTATCTACAGTCATTTCTTCTTGGAAGAAATGACGAGGCTAACGTTTGTATGTGGGTCGGCGACCTCTTACAGGGGATCAAAGCAAGATCGATGACTAATTCCCAACCAACTATCGAACAAGTTTTTCTTAAGTATTTTATATTTATTCCGGAGACATATCCCGATCCCATCCTTCCTCAGTTCTTTCGAACGTGAATAATCTTTCTTTTTTCGTATCGATCCTTTGTCCATTCACCCATGGACGATAACGATCGTTTCTTCCCTTCCAGTCAGATTATCATTTTGTTCTAAAAAAACGCAGTTTTGCAGATTGGTTCGGTAGATCCCACGTTATTCGAGTTGTAACGAAACGAACGGGCCATCAACATGAACATGGTTCGGTGTAAATTGAAAGAGATCTATCTTGGGATTTCTTTTATGTTTTATCTTGATACTCAGATCTTGTCCGCCCGAACAACTCTGGGCGGGGTATTTAATCGGAGGGTCGTTGTTTCAAATGATCGAGGTTGCGGCTGCGTCGACAAGTTCGACCCTATCCGCTTGTTACATATTCAGATTCAATGAAATCTAGACCCTTGGAACTCGTATCCTTCTCGTATTAGAAAAGATAGGGCTTTGCATCCAATCTGGAAAATTTTGCCATCTTACATGCACGGTTAGAAGACCAATCAAGTTCTTTTTTATATTATTATGCAGGTGATGGGACAAATATACAAATTTAGAGGCTCATCTATCAATGGAGATAGTGAACATTTTACAGTATTGAAAGAAGACGAATGAGAAAAGGGGAATCTCTGTCGTCAAATATTTGGTTGGAACGAAGGAAGTATCAAAGAATTAGAACATGCGTTTCTTTATGTTTTTACTGGAACGGGTTGAGGAGTAGATCTTTTACATTCGTACTATCCAGATCTCATAGTAGCAAAAGGGATAAAAGGATCGAGTGACCGGGGAATGAGTAAGGTTCGAAGGATTCAGTTTCTTCAGAAATGAAAGCAGTACTATGCATTCAACATATGACAAATATGAAATCGGTTCCGTTCGATTAATCAAATAAAAATCAATCCGTTGTCTTTCAGTTCATTCGTTTTAATGGTTGATACAGGTCAATCGGAACAGGATTGGTAGACGCCAATCGATCCGTGGAACGTATCAAATCTTTCACGTTTAAGTTCGGAATGAGCCTGGGCTCATTCCGATATAATATCATTTCGGACAGATCTATTGTCTAGCCGACTATTTGTAACGGGGCAGAACAGGGCTTCTTTTGGGTCGCAGTCCACAAAATTGATGAGCAAGGGGTAATAGTTTCATTCCAACAGATTTATTTATTCTATTGTTTCAGAACGCATTCCATGAAATATGTGTATTCTATAGAATAGTGGGGTAGATTTATGCAAACGTTGGTCCAGATATAGATCCAATATGCGTAGCCGATAGATTGCATTTTTTTGGTATGTTAACAGAACGGAACTAGAGGAAAGAGTGTTTGTCCCAATATGAAAATATTGGGTCTAAAAAACCATGTGATGATCTTAGGTGGAGAAAGAAAACAAACCAAAGGTTCGCCTTTAGCTAGGATGGATCAACTCCAGAGAATTGACCTTTCCAGGTATTCGGAATATCCGTAGTACTTCCCACTTCTATGGTTCAAGAATAGGTTCGATTTACCACACATAACATATTGTGTAGAATCCTAGTGGATCAAGATCTTCGCCCCGATCTTTAGCAAAGGGATAGACCCGGGATTTTCGATTGAACGGAAGAGTACTTCGTTCGTTCAACCCCAACGGAATGCGTTGCATTTGGATGGAGCTAAAAGCCACATGTCCGATCGATACTTTGACTGGAATATGGATTGCTTTAAACATATTCTATTCCAGAGAACTCCCGAGTTTTTCGAAGAACTAGCGATAAAAATGAACAAAAGCGGTTCCGAACTAGACGATGTTATAATGGGAATTATAACAAACATTGTACAAATCCAAGTAATATAGATAGTATTGAATACCTCAATCCTCTATCTATATTTTGAGATAGAATCTATCTATAAGTGCCTCGAAAAAAAAAAAAAAGAAACAAAAGAAAAACGCCTTGTTTCTTGTATGTTTCAATTAGTTCCAGTCCTACGATCCGAACTCTTTGGATCGGACAGATACTTCTATAGATCCCCTTCTTAGAGATTCCCTTGAGAATAAAAGGGAAGGGAGGAAGCCATTCATCATACTAGCTAGGAATCCCCTACACCTTATTCATAAGGTTCCAAGAATCAATCCTAATTACTTACTATTAAAACGAAGGCCAAGATCCAATAGACTGGGATCACTCATTAGAACCTTGGGTCTATCGGAAGTGAATTAGTAACCCCCAATAATGTAATGGATGATGATTGGATATCATCATGTCAGTCGTTACTTAACTTCTTTTCTTTCCCCCCCCCCTTTTTTTTTTTTTCATTAAGAAAAAAAGGGTTTATAGGCCCGATCATCTGGTATCGGATCAAGATCGATCGATGAGAAATACTAATCTGCCTGCCCTGTTCCAACGTTCCCATCCATCGATCTTGATAAGGACAAGATATTGATATGATCCGAAAGACTTTGAAAGTCCAAGTCATAGGGACTATGAGGGGATATATATATAAGAGTAGTGTAACTTAGTGGAATGTATAGGGCTATACGGGCTCGAACCGTAGACCTTCTCGGTAGAACAGATCAAAGTTCTTATTATCAAAATAATTTGAACTGTTCCAAGAACCCAACATGCATTTTATCGCATTGGGCTCTTTCATTAACTGATGGAAAGACCGGTTAGTCTGCCATTCTCCTCTTTCCAGGAAAGATACTAATATGGCTCCGTGTGCTCCAAATTCTTACCCTTCGGAAGCAATCCCAAAGTGATTCAAAAGGTTTCCTTGACGTAGGTCTGCCTTGCTCGGGCATAGATTGACTCAAATAGAGTCTCCTCTAGCGCTCCAAAAAGAAAATATGACACTTCATACACCTAAAAGTGTCATAGAGCGAAAAGAATCTATTTTGAGGTCCCCGTATTATACTCATTATGCCTGGCATTGAACGGAGCTGGGATTGACCATATCAATTAGATTCGTAATTCGAATCGGATCGAACTTCATCTTTGTCATGCTATTGTTCCCCAGAGAAACACATTGATAGAGTAAGACTTTTTCACATAGAATCTATTTCGTGGATCGGACGAATCGATAAACTCTCCCGAAAACCATTGGCGCACGTGTAAACGAGGTGCTCTACCTTGCTGAGCTATAGCCCTTCCCAGTCTTGGTGATACACTACTATACTAACCAGATGGATCACTTTCTGTCAAGGTAGATATTTCATGATCCGATACTATGATCCAATACGTTCCAATAAGTTCGATCTGTGCCAGGGACACATTGTCTATACATTGAATTCCATATAGAATCGTTTATAAGTCCAACTCTACCTATGAGAATAAATGACCCACTTAACTCAGTGGTTAGAGTATCGCTTTCATACGGCGAGAGTCGTTGGTTCAAATCCAATAGTAGGTAAACTTATTAGATACCATTGAAGAGTCGATGGCATCTAATAAGTTTGACTCCACTTGTTTGGATCGAGGCGGAACATTGAATCCATTTTCAGATATTTATAGGAAATGTTTAATTAGAGACGGGGGGGCTAGCACTGATAGCTTCTAATCGTGTTCTAGCTCTTTTCGGAGCTACATCAGCCTCAATTGCTTGTCTTTTGCCTTCGGCTCGAGCTAAGTCAGCTTTAGCTACTTTAAAGGTTTCCTGGGCTTCTTTGAGATCGATGTCAACATCTCTCTCTGCATTATTTACCAATACGGTGATTCTATCATTGTCTATCTTGGCGAAACCGCCCATCAAAGCCATAGTGGACCACTGCCCATTAAGACGTATTTTCATAACTCCTATATCTACAGCTGCCACAAGTGAAGCATGATTGGGTAATACGCCAATTTGACCACTATTAGTAGATAAGATTATTTCTTGAACTTCTGAATCCCAAATGACTCGATTAGGAGACAGTACACGAAGATTTAAGGTCATTTTCAGAATTAACTTTCCGTTTTGGAGTTCATAGCCTTCGCGGTAGCTTCATCAATGTTACCCACTAAATAAAAAGACTGTTCGGTAATACCATCTAATTCTCCGGAAAGGATCATTTGAAACCCTCTAATGGTTTCCATGAGACCAACATATTTGCCCGGGAAACCTGTGAATACCTCTGCTACGAAAAAGGGTTGTGATAAGAAACGTTCAATTTTTCTTGCTCTTGCTACGATTAAACGATCTTCCTCCGATAATTCATCCAGTCCAGGAATAGCTATAATGTCTTGAAGTTCCTTATAACGTTGTAAAGTTTGCTTAACCCCTTGTGCAGTTTCGTAATGTTCTTCGCCTACGATCCAAGGTTGGAGCATAGTCGATGTTGAATCTAAAGGATCTACTGCTGGATAGATACCCTTGGCAGCTAATCCTCTCGATGGTACGGTAGTAGCATCTAAATGTGCAAATGTCGTAGCAGGAGCAGGGTCAGTCAAGTCGTCAGCAGGTACATAAACTGCTTGAATCGAGGTTATCGATCCCCTTTTTGTGGAAGTAATTCTCTCTTGCAAAGAACCCATTTCCGTGGCAAGAGTTGGCTGATAACCCACGGCGGAAGGCATTCTACCTAATAGGGCGGATACCTCTGATCCCGCTTGGACAAAGCGGAAGATGTTATCAATAAATGATAGTACGTCTTGCTCATTGACATCTCGGAAATATTCGGCCATGGTTAGAGCAGTTAAACCGACTCTCATACGAGCTCCTGGTGGTTCATTCATCTGACCATAGACCAGAGCCACTTTTGATTCTGAGATGTTTTGTTCATCAATTACTCCCGATTCTTTCATTTCCATGTAAAGATCATTCCCTTCACGAGTACGTTCTCCTACTCCTCCAAATACAGATACCCCTCCATGAGCCTTAGCAATGTTGTTAATCAACTCCATAATGAGTACTGTTTTACCCACTCCAGCTCCTCCAAATAAACCGATTTTTCCCCCACGGCGGTAAGGAGCCAAAAGATCTACTACTTTAATGCCTGTTTCGAAGATAGATAATTTTGTATCCAACTCTGTAAAGGCGGGAGCAGATCTATGAATAGGAGATGTTATGCGAGCATCTACAGGACCCAAATTATCAACAGGTTCGCCAAGAACATTGAAAATTCGTCCGAGAGTAGCTCCACCAACTGGAACACTCAGAGGAGCTCCCGTGTCAATCACTCTCATTCCTCTCGTCAAACCATCTGTAGCACTCATAGCTACAGCTCTAACCTTATGATTTCCTAATAATTGCTGTACCTCACAAGTAACCTGAATTTCCTGACCGGCTGTACCTTGACCCTTAACTATTAATGAATTGTAAATATTAGGCATATTACCTGGAGGAAAAGAGACATCCAGTACTGGGCCAATGATTTGAGCTATACGTCCCACATTTTTTTCTACAAGTGCGGAAACCCCAAGAACAAGAGGATTGGTTCTCATACAAAAAAGGAAAGAAATTCCATGAAGATTTTATATATATATATATAAATATGATTTTGCCAATATCATCAATAACAAAAATGTTCCGTATCGGGTCGATCAGATCAGTAAATAATGAATGGGAGTTACCACCTTAGTAATATCCTACTTTATGGAAAAGTTCGAATCCATTCATATTTGGAATATGAAGTAAGTAGATGGATAAGGATAATGAGGAAGTCTTCGATTTTTTTATTTATAACTAGAACCAAATTCTCCATAACTAAAACCGAAAATACTTAAAAATTATGTCCAGATCATCTGTGAAATGTGAAACTTGAACCCTATTCATGACCTTTCTCTCATTGGTCGGTCGTTATCTCTTCTCTTCGTACGCACATCTGTTCCCTATTCTATATTTATTTTCATATAGACAATTCGCACCATTATGGTCAAAGGTCGATTCGGTTCCTTAAATTCATTCATGAACTAGTTTAACCGCTGAAAGGTGCTCGGGTCAATCCATGGAGGAAGAACTTAAAGAGCAAAGATTGGGTTGCATCATACATAAAGAACATTATACAATGAGAGTGTACCTAGCAGATCTTATTGTCCAATAACGGACGATTTTTTTGTAGGATAGTTCTGTCAAAATCGATTGTTTATGTTCGATCCATGTCGAGCAGACCTCGTCCTTGCGAGAGATAATTATTAATAAAGGAGGGACTATGTCACCAAAAACAGAGACTAAAGCTAGTGTCGGATTTAAAGCTGGTGTTAAAGATTACAGATTAACTTATTATACTCCTGAATATCAGACCAAAGATACGGATATTTTGGCAGCATTCCGAGTAACTCCTCAACCAGGGGTGCCGCCCGAGGAAGCGGGAGCAGCAGTAGCTGCTGAATCTTCCACCGGTACATGGACCACTGTTTGGACCGATGGACTTACTAGTCTTGATCGTTACAAGGGGCGATGCTATGACATCGAGCCCGTTCCTGGAGAGGAAAGTCAATTTATTGCCTTTGTAGCTTACCCCTTAGACCTTTTCGAAGAAGGTTCTGTTACTAACTTGTTCACTTCCATTGTAGGTAATGTATTTGGATTCAAGGCCCTACGGGCTCTACGTTTGGAAGATTTGCGGATTCCCCCTGCTTATTCCAAAACATTTCAAGGTCCACCTCATGGTATCCAAGTTGAAAGAGATAAATTGAACAAATATGGCCGTCCTTTATTGGGATGTACTATCAAACCAAAATTGGGTCTATCGGCCAAGAACTATGGTAGAGCAGTTTACGAATGTCTCCGTGGTGGACTCGATTTTACCAAGGATGATGAGAACGTAAATTCCCAACCATTCATGCGCTGGAGAGATCGTTTTGTCTTTTGTGCGGAAGCAATTTATAAAGCTCAGGCTGAGACGGGTGAAATTAAGGGACATTACTTGAATGCTACTGCAGGTACATGTGAAGAAATGATGAAAAGGGCAGTATTTGCAAGAGAATTGGGAGTTCCTATCGTTATGCATGACTATCTGACGGGAGGTTTTACCGCAAATACTTCTTTGGCTCATTATTGCCGAGACAACGGCCTACTTCTTCACATTCACCGCGCGATGCATGCAGTGATTGACAGACAAAAAAATCATGGTATGCACTTCCGTGTACTGGCTAAAGCATTGCGTATGTCCGGTGGAGATCATATTCACGGCGGTACTGTAGTAGGTAAACTTGAAGGGGAACGAGACATCACTTTAGGGTTTGTTGATCTACTGCGTGATGATTTTATCGAAAAAGATCGAAGTCGTGGTATTTACTTCACTCAAGATTGGGTATCTATGCCAGGTGTCCTGCCCGTAGCTTCAGGAGGTATTCACGTTTGGCATATGCCTGCTCTGACCGAGATCTTTGGGGATGATTCCGTACTACAGTTTGGTGGGGGAACTTTGGGACACCCTTGGGGAAATGCACCTGGTGCAGTAGCTAATCGAGTTGCTCTAGAAGCTTGTGTACAAGCTCGTAATGAAGGACGTGATCTTGCTCGTGAAGGTAATGAAGTGATCCGTGAAGCTAGTAAATGGAGTCCTGAACTAGCTGCTGCTTGTGAAATATGGAAGGAGATCAAATTTGAATTTGAGGCAGTAGATACAATTTGAGGCAATAGATACCTTGTGATCCAGTGACTTTCGTTCTACCAATCGGACTCGGCCCAATCTTTTACCGCTACCACAAAGATTAGGCCAAATCGTGAACGGAGATCTGGGATTTCAGATATAAATATCTGGGATTTCTATATATCAATATCTATATATCAATATCTAGATATATTGATATATAGATATTGATATATATAGATATATTTCCGAGGTAAAATATCTAAAACAGAGTGAGTCGATGAAAATTTTTTGGGGTCAAGGATTCGATAACGAATCCTATTCATCCTTTACACTTATCTTATAGATCATTCGATAGGGTTGGTAGCTCAGTGGATCAGAGCTCATGGTTCCGGACCATGAAGTCAAGGGTTCAAATCCCTTCTAGCCCAAAAGATTTTGTATTTGGGATGAAAATTCCTTTTCATCGCGGCATAGGAGATAATCTTTCTTTATAAAAGAATAAAGGGTTCTATCATAATCCCGGATTGATACTTCGGATTCCTAATCAATAATGAATGGAGATGATTTATCCATGATTCATTTAACTATTCATTGATAAATTGAATCATTTATTTTATTTATACGACTTCTCTTCATACAAAATAAGATAGGAAAAGTAACAATCTTCACCTTTATATGGAAAACTCTATGTCTATAAGGGAGTGGTTCGAAGACAGGCGTAAAATAACTGGATTGCTAAAAAATTCGGTCGAAAGGGATAGTAAGGACGTCAATGAGATGGAGAGGAACAAGAATCTAAGTATTGATTACGTTAAAATTAATAGATTATGGGTTCAATGCGATAATTGCGAGAGCTTGCTCTATATCAGATTCTTGAGAGAGAATAAAAGTGTTTGTGAAGAATGTGGATATTATCTGCAAATGAATAGTTCAGATAGAATAGAACTTCCAATTGATCGCGGCACTCGGCATCCTATGGATGAAGGCATGTACACTCTAGATGTTCTTCAATTTCATTCTGAGAATGAACCTGCTCATTCTGATCCTCTTCATTCTGAGGATGAATCTTATAAGGATCATATCACTTTCTGTCAAATAGAGACAGGTTTAACTGATGCTATTCAAACAGGCATAGGTCAATTAAATGGTCTTCCTATCGCACTCGGAGTTATGGATTTTAAGTTCATGGGAGGTAGTATGGGCTCTGTAGTAGGCGAGAAAATAACCCGTCTGATCGAGCGCGCTACCGAGGAATCTCTTCCAGTCATTATGGTGTGTGCTTCCGGAGGAGCACGCATGCAAGAAGGAAGTTTTAGTTCAATGCAAATGGCTAAAATAGCTTCTGCGTTATATATTCATCAGAAGGATAAAAGGTTGTTATATGTATCGATTCTGACGTCTCCGACAACCGGTGGAGTTACTGCTAGTTTTGGCATGTTGGGAGATATCATTATTGCCGAACCTAAAGCGTACATTGCATTTGCAGGTAAAAGAGTAATCGAACAGACATTAGGTCAGAAAGTGATTGAAGATTTTCAGGTGACTGAGCATTTATTTGGCCATGGTTTATTTGATCTGATCGTTCCACGTAATCTCTTAAAAGGTGTTCTAAGTGAACTATTTCAGCTTTACAGTCTTCCTCGTAAAGAAAAAAAAATGAACGTTTAGTTCCTTATAAGGAAAAATGATCAAATCGAGTTCCTTGTAACGGAAGTGACAGTGATACAGTTTCTTATTGCGGCAAAATAAGGATTTCTCTAAGAGAATCGCTTTTTACCCCCTTCTTACCAACAATTTATGATCCTCGATCCTATACTAACAATAAATATAGCCAATTTTCCGCTTTTCGAAATCAGATAAATTTTTGTCAGGATTCATGTTCTTCCACTATTTAACTTATATAATATTAATAAGTGTTGTAAAGGATCTATATATACAATATATATATAGATATATATGTATTGTATATATATACAGATCCTCATTGTTGAACTCGTCGGGATCTTATTCAAAAACAATTTTGAATCCAACTTAAAATGCTTTTTCAGTATTTTTGGAAGAGACGGGGAAAGGAACAACGAACATTTGCGTACATGTATTCTATGAAGAAGGACAAATGGGACCGCTCATTTGGTCCCATCACTTATTTTATCTTATAATCATATGGATAAACATTTCATTGAGTAAGTAAGGTACTCGTTCTATGATAATTCCTAACCTACCTTCTTTTTTCGTGCCTTTAGTCGGCTTATTACTTCCGGCAATTACAATGGTTCTTTTCCATCTGTATATTCAGAATGACGATATTTTTTGAATCTGATCAAATTAGATTTAATAAATAGGTTTGGATCTGTTAAATTGCAGAACAGATAGAAATCTCTATATCTATTTCAGATGATATAAGATAGAACTCTTATAGATACAAGATAGGTCTAAATAGAAATAAATAAATATATATATTTATTTAGACTCATTCATACTTGAATATGGATAGATCTTACCATTATATTCTAGATATAGCGAATTTATATATCTATTCATATTCATATCCATATACATATCGGATATACACATGTGTCAATAAATAGGTATTGGTCAATATTTTCATATGGTTGGTTATATTTTTTGCATATGGTATACATATCTATTCCTAGAGATATTTTAACTCCACTGATTCAGTGTTGTTTAACGAATTGATAATTTTGGGAAGGACCTATTTGAAATTGATGGTAAGAATGGACAAGAAGACAAACTTGACTGACTTGACTGAAATGTTAGCTATGTATATAGATAGCTAGTTCATAAGAGTTTGGGAACCAAAGGATGAAAAAGTGGGCTATTCCCTCAACTTCAATAGGATGGAATTGAATACGATTTTTTATGAATAATCGATCCAAATGGCTCTGGATAGAACCTATAACAGGGTCTCGAAAAAGAAGTAATTTCTTTTGGGCTTGTATCCTCTTTCTGGGTTCACTAGGATTTTTCCTAGTCGGGATTTCGAGTTATTTTGGTGAGAACCTGATACCCCTATTGTCATCTCAGGAAATACTCTTTGTTCCACAAGGAATTGTAATGTGTTTTTATGGTATTGCAGGTCTGTTCATTAGCTCTTATCTGTGGTGCACAATTTTGTTCGATGTGGGTAGTGGCTATAATAAGTTTGATAAAAGAAAAGGAATTGTATGTCTTTTTCGTTGGGGATTTCCCGGAAAAAATCGTCGTATTTTCCCACGATTTCTTATGAAGGATATTCAGATGATTAAAATGGAAATTCAAGAAGGTATTTCCCCTCGTCGTGTTCTTTATATGGAAATAAAGGGCCGACAAGACATTCCTTTAGCTCGTACTGGTGATAATTTGAACCTAAGGGAGATCGAACAGAAAGCTGCTGAATCAGCCCGTTTCTTGCGTGTATCCATTGAAGGGTTTTGAAATGAACCAAGGGGTTCTTTATACTCAACATAAATTCAAATTGATCGACATTTTTATATGGATCGAATCAAGGAACATGAATCAATATCCAATCAGGAAATTTTTAGATTTCCATACATATCAATTTCAATAAATATTGAAATATAATTGTATGGAAATGGAACGATATAGGATCTTTATGAACAATATACTATTTTTAGAAAATAGTATAGGAAGAGGTAATATAGAAAGAGCTATAAGTTACAATAGAACTGGTTGGTATTTGTCCGGGAAAAATATCATTTAGTTAATTCCTACTAAATGATATTTATGTTTATGGAATGAATCAGACCAAGATTATTTTGGTAGTTCCCGAACACGCCATATCATTTCCTATCCTAGAGAGGGCGAGTGAGCCAGTAGATGGATATGATGGATCAGAAAGAACAATGACTAGATATAGTGGTCCGGTTTCCCTAAAACTAGAACGTTTTTTCCTCTCATCCCCGTTCTTCATCACGATCCAATTTATTCTTATATGATTTCGTCGTTCTCTCATTTTGTTTGTCATCTTTGGAGATAACTGGGGAAAGATTCGTAAAGGATCGATCGAGTGATCAGGATTCAAAGGATCTTTACAATGAATAAAACGACTTATGTTACTTCAAGTTATTCTTCTAAAAAAGAATAAGATAGAAAAAATGAATAGATAATTGATCCAGATAGAAACGATCTGGATCGGATATCGGGGAATGATCTTCTTATGCTCCGTCTCACTCATTTGGAGCGAACCTTTTTCTTTTTTCTCTGAGGATCTTTTTTCTCGGGGTCAAACAATTACACAATAGATAAATTTATGGATCCCATACCTCATTCTATCACTCGTACTTTGTCTAGATTTCGGACAGAACTGACGAGTGAATCAGGTTCGTTAGCGATTCACGAATTGGAAGTGGCCGAATATAAAGCATCAGCTTCCCTACGATATCTTGCATGTTTAGTGGTACTGCCTTGGGTCATTCCTATTTCATTACGGAAAGGTTTGGAACCTTGGGTTACAAATTGGTGGAATACGGGTCAATCTCAGAAAATTTTTGATTATCTCCAGGAAGAAAATGTTCTGGGAAGATTTGAGAAAATAGAAGAACTATTCCTGTTAGAAAGAATGGTGGAAGATTCTTCGGGAACAGATTCAAAAGATCTTCGTATAGAGATTCACAAAGAAACAATCCAATTGGTCGAAATGTACAATGAAGATTGTATTAAGATAATCTCACATTTATTAACAAATCTAATAGGTTTTGCTTTTATAAGTGCTTATCTCATTCTGGGTAAGAATAAACTTGGCATTCTCAATTCTTGGATCCAAGAATTCTTCTATAGTCTGAGCGATACAATGAAAGCTTTTCTCATTCTTTTAGCAACCGATCTATGTATTGGGTTTCATTCACCCCATGGTTGGGAACTGATGATCGATTCGATCTCCGAAAATTTTGGCTTTGCCCATAACGAACGAATCATATCTGGTCTTGTTTCAACTTTTCCAGTCATCTTAGATACGATTCTCAAATATTGGATCTTCCGTCGTTTCAATCGTATATCTCCTTCACTTGTAGTAATTTATCATTCGATGAATGAATAAAGAATAGGTTGTTTTCTCCGACCGAAAGAATTGAAACAGAATAATAAAGTGTTTTCTTTGTTCAGGAATTAGCTATTCCTCCCCCTCATTCTTCTCCTGGTGCGAGACTTCCGATTTCTTACTTTTAGGTTTGGTTCAATCAATATAGTAGCAGAATTTTTGACAGGTAACTATGATAGCTACCTACTCTCACCCGAAAAATGATTTGGAACCAATAATTGAACCATGCAAAATAGAAATACTTATGACTTAAAAAAAAAGATGACTCGGTTAATTTCCGTCCTGGTCATGATACATATCATAACTCGGACATCCATTTCGAATGCATATCCCATTTTTGCACAGCAGGGTTATGAAAATCCCCGAGAAGCAACTGGACGTATTGTATGTGCCAATTGTCACTTGGCCAAAAAACCTGTGGATATTGAGGTTCCACAGTCCGTGCTTCCCAATACCGTATTTGAAGCAGTTGTTAAGATCCCCTATGATACGCAAATTAAACAAGTTCTTGCTAATGGTAAGAAAGGGGCTTTAAATGTAGGAGCTGTTCTAATTTTACCCGAGGGCTTTGAATTAGCCCCTCCGGATCGTATTTCTCCTGAGATTAGAGAAAAGATGGGTAATCTTTATTTTCAGAACTATCGTCCCAATCAAAAAAACATTATTGTAATAGGTCCTGTTCCTGGGCAAAAATATAGTGAACTTGTGTTCCCCATCCTTTCCCCAGATCCTGCTACTGATAAAGAAGCTCACTTCCTGAAATATCCTATATATTTGGGTGGTAATAGAGGGAGAGGACAAATTTATCCCGACGGGAGTAAGAGCAACAATACGGTCTATAGCGCTTCAGCAACAGGAAGAGTGAGCAAAATTTTACGTAAAGAAAAGGGTGGATATGAGATAACTATCGATAATACATCAGACGGTGGGCAAGTGGTTGACATTGTACCTCCGGGACCGGAACTTCTTATTTCAGAGGGCGAATTGATCAAGGTCGATCAGCCATTAACGAATAACCCTAATGTGGGTGGATTTGGTCAAGGAGATGCAGAGATAGTACTTCAAGATCCATTACGTGTTAAAGGTCTTTTATTATTCTTAGCATCTGTCATTCTGGCACAGATATTTTTGGTCCTTAAGAAGAAACAATTTGAGAAAGTTCAATTGGCCGAGATGAATCTTCAGGTCCATAGATTTCCGAACATGAAGTTGACTGATTGAATCAAAAATGAATACCCCTTCGGAGATGGAGAACCTTTTCTCCTCCTTCTCCCTTATATATTCTTGGGAAAATGTTCATGTAGACATATCTACATTTCAAATAGGGAGTGACTCAATAAGCACTGGAACAGATCAACTTGTCGAACGATCCCCATATGCTTTCTAGATCGTGTACTATATACATGCCATTCCCTCCTTTCCTTGCCCATTTTCAAAAGAAAAAATCCGGAAAATAGAGATAGATCGCAGGAAGGAGAGACTAGGAGAATAACTAAGCAATCTTGGAGAAGATTCCTATCTTCTCTAATCCCATTCTTTATCCTATCCCATTATTATTCGTCGAATAAATTCTCCGGTTTCTCATCGAGATAAGAGGAACTCATTGGGTTTCCGATCCTGTCCTGTTCATCAATTCCTTCGTAAATTGACGATTATTTTGTACGTTATATTGAGGAACCTTCAAATTCCTAAAGAAGGAAGAGCAGAAAAGTAAGGGGTAATATCACTCATTGAGCAAAACAACCCACCTTTCGATAGGGTTCGTTCCTAATGAGAGAAAATGAATTAAAGGTGTTTTTCCTCCTCTTTTCTTTTGTAAGCCAAAATAAGAGAAGAAAATATTCTATTCGCACATTAAGATTCTCATAGTTCGGGTTTTTAGAAAAACTTCGAATAATCTCCCACCAGAGAAATGAACAAATATTTAGTAATAAATATTTTCCGTTTTTCCGTTGTTCCTTCGACAGAGATTGAAATTGGATCGATCCAATTTTTTTTTTTTATCATATAGCGGAAGAATAAATTGGCTCATAACTTGACTGAAAGGCATTGAATGAAGTAACAGAGTCATTGTATTTGTGCGAATCTTCTCTTCTAATTAATATTAATATAGAAGAGAATCTAAAAAAGAGATTTCGATAAGACCTTACCCTTAAAAGAAGGGTAAGGCCTTATTTATTTGTCACTTTCGCATGTATAGTATTCCCATAGTAAGTGCATTTCCCCTACTATAGGGATGACCCTGATCCGGAATATGAACCATAGAAAAAGATACCCAGTAGACCAATCACGATAATACCAGTTACAGTACCTATCAACCAAAGAGGGATCCTTCCAGTGGTATCGGCCATTTCTCTTACTCCCTTTCACATTTTCTTAAGTGGTCATGCTCGAGACATAAACAGTCATAGCATAGATAATTATTAGTATTGGATCTCTTCGAATGGAGTGATAATATTCTCATTGTTCCTAATTGAACAAATAATTAGAGAATAGAACAGCAAGTACAAAAATTAGTAGCAACCCCCAGTAGAGACTGGTACGATTCAATTCAACATTTTGGTTGTTCGGATTCAATTGTGTCATATCTACATACTTCCTCTTCCTTTAATATAGAGTTTATCGCTGGATGAACTGCATTGCCGATATTGATCCCGAGAAAAAAACTGTAGGGACAGCTAGCCCGTGAATGGCCAACCATCTAACTGTAAAAATCGGATAAGTTCTATCTATAGTCATTAGTGCCTCCTAAAAAGATCTAGTAAATTCATCGAGTTGCTCTAACGAATCGAAACGGCCAGTTACTAATGGAACCTCTTGTCGACTTTCTGTGAAATACTCATTCGGCCGGGGGCTCCCGAACACATCATAAGCCAAACCCGTGCTGACAAATAACCAACCTGCAATGAATAGAGAAGGTATGGTAATGCTATGGATAACCCAGTATCTAATACTAGTAATAATGTCAGCAAAGGAGCGTTCTCCCGTATTCCCAGACATGCTCAGCTCCATATATTATTTTAAAGTCAGTCAAGGGGGAATTGATCCCATGAAAGATAGAGATCAGGAAATGGAAAACTACTGATATCTTCTCCAATCCTTGTTCGATTGTCAATGTTATACCAAGGGTATCTTTGAAGTCTACTGGACCAGTATAGCTAGCTTTCTTCTGACACAGCAATACAATTTTGATGAGTATCGAGAAGGAACGGAATAGAATGATTCTGTTCCTGCCAGCAGTTATTCCATCTCTGTTTGATGGACTTAATCCCAACAGAAATAAGAGAATATTGCATATTCCGAGGTCCGGGTGTAAGGAACTCCCTCAATCGATGTTGTAACAATTGCATAACCCTGGAAATTTTCGATTGGAATTAGCTTCTACATACAGGTGGCTGTAGAACCGAAAAAAGGATGAGTGCCGCTTGCAAAGGGTATAAATCACTATCAATCCAACCAATCCAGAATATGATACTTTGACCCCTTCCTTTTTTCATTCCGACATGACATTATGTCCGTGTAGATGATTCCAGTAATTAAGATTGCACGGGGATCATTGGTGCTACGCAGATGTATGTTGCTCTTCCAATAGTATCCGGCGCAGGTGGAGTTATGCCACGGACTTATTATATAGTACCTTGTATTAACGAGTAAATGTTACTAATTAGATAAACCCAAGTGGATAGTGCAATAGAACCTAGTCAATTTTAGGTATGTTAAATTACGAGTTATTCCTTGCAATAGGTGGAATTCTTGCGGGCTCTACTGGCTCTAAGAATGAATATTGAAAAAATCCATCTAGAGGGTCCAATGATCTGGATCAATAAGATCTAGAAATGAAAGGACAAACTGGATATTAATATTCTTATACCTAAACGTGAAATTCACAAAACTTTGCTATGTCTGTAGAAGAGGTTTCTTCCAATCCAACCGATAGCTACTGGTATCGAAGATAATGCCAGATGATCCAATCGTACTTATTTATAAATCCAATCGTACTTATTTATAATTCATTCACCCTGTAAGAAGATTACGTTTGACAATTTGTGAAGGAGTTCGCGGGTGCTATTAATTAGTTGCTCGATGAATGTGAGGATTTCTAGGATAATGAAGAGATATCTACCATAGATTTCCTCTCATCCATGTTCGTTCATACATATCCTATAGTAGATATAGGATCCTTAATTGGTACGAATTGGGACAATTGATCTTTTGTATTCTGATCTCAAGGTTACGAAAATAAAAATTTAGGTAATTGTCTCATGAAGATATGTATAAACCATATTTCATTCAGTCCTTCCACGCCTACTATAACTATAATTAGTTATTTCGGTTTCTTATTGGCTTCTATCATTTTCACCCTAGTCCTATTCATTAGCTCGAGCAAGATACAACTTATTCGAAATGAAGGAAGGGGAAACCCTCTCAGTTCACTATATCAATTTCAATAATTTCGTTGATTCTCTCTATATCAATTTCTTATCATTGAGATTCATAGCAAATTCAGGGTACTATCCAGGATAGCTATTATCCCTACTTATTCCGTTGAATCGAAATGATTGAGGCTTTGCCATCCGGAATTGTGTTAGGTCTAATTCCTATAACTTTGGCCGGATTATCCGTAACTGCATATTCACAATACCGACGTGGTGATCAATTGGATATTTGATCCGGGAATATCCTTCAATTTCATTGACCTCCTACTTTTCCTGGGAGGTCAGATTCCATTGCTCGTTCCAATTGGAATGAATTCTCGATAATTTAGAAGGTTGGGTTTGATAGGAACAGAATCACGCTCTGTAGGATTTGAACCTACGGCATCAGGTTTTGGAGACCTACGTTCTACCGAACTGAACTAAGAGCGCTTTATTTAACATCCGGAGAGAAAGGAAAGGAACAAAATCTTTTCGTTTATACTCTTAGAGTCAAACACTTTCGCATCTGATACGATTCAATTATTTGATCGATCCATTCGAATCGATATAAAATGATCTTTCGTTCCTTTCTCTTTCCATAGAAAAGAAGGGAAAGGTAGGGATGACAGGATTTGAACCTGCGACATTTTGTACCCAAAACAAATACGCTACCAAGCTGCGCTACATCCCTTCTAATCATTAGACAATGTTATTTTATAGAATTCGAAATCTGTTTCCCACATTTTTCCACCTTCATTTCTCTTCGGTCTCGTGAATGAAAAGACTTTATACATGCATGTAGGGTCTATTATCTAGAAGATTAATTAGCAAAATTTGGTGATGAAACATCTTTTTTCTGTTCTATAAATAGGACCACAGCCCGGATCACATTATACATATATTCATCAGTTCCGAGTTTTTCCTAGGATTCGTAACTATTGATACGGTTGAATCACTTACACATTATGATCGATAAGGAGAATTTACAATGCAAGATCTAAAGACCTATCTTTCCACAGCGCCTGTGTTAGCTATTTCATCGTTCATTTTTTTAGCCGGTCTATTGATAGAAATCAATCGTTTTTTTCCAGATGCTCTTACTTTTGCTTTTTTTTAATTGTTGTCCTCCCCTTAAAGTCAAGGGAAAAAGATTGTGCTAGATTGACTTCTCCTACCTCTTGGATAAATTAGTTGATTCAGCCCAAAATAGATCTAAGTTTGGAGATGGAATGGGGGGGGTAGAATCAAAGTAGAAATATAGATCCAAAGGTTCTTTCCACATTCAATTTTGTAAGTAAAACTAAAAACTCCTGATCAATCATTTTTTTACTTTCAAATGTTTTATCGTGGGATCTCCGTCTATCAACTTCTATCCCTTTTTCCCTCTTTTTCAGATCGAAAAGCAAAGTAGACCCAATATCCAGAGTAAGTTTATGGCCAAGAGCGGAGATGTAAGAGTAACAATTACTTTGGAGTGCACTAGTTGTACCCAAGATAGTGTTTATAAAAGATTCCCGGGGATTTCTAGATATACGACTCGGAAAAATCGACGCAATACACCTATTCGATTGGAATCAAATAAATTTTGTCCCTATTGTTACAAGCATACCATTCACGGAGAGATAAAAAAAAGAGATTAAACGTACTACTCCTACCCAGGGATAGAAATAGATCACAGATATAAAAAGAAATGGTATTTCAACAAGATCTTGAATGGAACGATATTTTCGAAAGATTTGGAATAAATAGTATTCAAAAGGTTCATGAAACAAACTATGGATAAACCCAAGCGATATTTTCGTAGACATTTGACACCAATTCGTAGACATTTGACACCAATTCGTAGACATTTGTCACCAATTAGGTCGGGAGATCGGATTGATTATAAAAATATGAGCCTAATTAGTCGATTTATTAGCGAGCAAGGAAAAATATTATCTGGCCGAGTGAATAGATTAACCTCAAAACAACAACGTCTCATTACTAAGGCTATTAAACGAGCTCGTATTCCATCTTTGTTACCCTTTCTTTATAATGAAAACTAAATTCATCCATGGAATGGAAATAAACCTACTCCTTAATCAAATCGGAGCTGGGATATCTGTTCGATAAAGATGCAGATCTTTAGTCTATTGTCGAAAAAGTTGACAGAATTTCATTCTTGGAAAAAAATTTGATTGAAGTCTTTTCGTTTCATTCATTTCCAATATTGAAAAATTTTTCAATGTTTCGACCTTCCCGGAGGGAATTCTCCGGGAGAATCTTTCTATCCACTCCATCTTTACCTATTTCTTTCATCTATACCTAACCTATTTCATCACACGATAAGTTCTTCAAGATGGTGGAAAAGCAATTACTATCTAATACAGCTATTTGTGCAAGTGTTTTACGATTTGGAAGCAACTGCCTCTTGTACAAATATTGGATGAATCTGTTATAAGAGACTCCATTGGCACGGGCTGCTGCATTAATTCGAGTAATCCACAAACGACGAAGATCTCTCTTGCGCTTACCTCTATCTCGGTGGGCGGAAACTAAGGCTCTAGCTTTCCGTTGGTTAGCAGTTCGAAAAAGTTTCGAATGGGCCCCTCGAGAGCCTGATACAAATGCAAGAATCTTTTTCCGACGTTTTCGAGCTATATATCCACGTTTCACTCTGGTCATTGACGTTTACTCTCATGAATCGCTAATCTTTTTATTGGTTAGTCATTTGTTTGGTCCATTGAGAATAACACTGATTCTTCTTATTTAGAAAATAAAAGTTCCAATGGCTTTTGCTACTGCAACCTTCCCAACCATAATTCCCTTTGGATAGGCATCTTCCGGGTAAGCAAGGGCTCGGACCTTGTACTGAGAATGAGAAAAAATCATGGGTTTCATCGTTTCTATGGTTCTTTCTCCAACGGTAAGGTCCTCTCCATACGCCGGAGCCTCTTATTCATTTCCGAAATATGAGATGAGTATGTTATCGGTAACTTGTACGGTTTACCATCTCCAGCTCTACTCTTGAATCATAAAGTAATAAATACTCTCATTACAAGATCTATTCATACAGTAACGACATGTAATTCTGGGGTTGGCCAGGTAGCTGACCCTGTTGTTCCGTTCTCGCGGCAATATGAGCATAAACTTTATGCTTCTTCAATTTGCATGATTTCCCCGCTCAATGGATTGATGACCATTCGCTACCAATGAGGAATTGCTTTTCATCCCACATCAAGGTGATTGGGTTTGCACCAATGGAAACCATAAATTTCATCCCCGGTAAGGTTAGATGATGGATCTTTACTTTATTATGGCGGGAAAATTCTTCTCTTATTTCGTTGTAAGAATTTCCCAGTCTCTTTCAGCTTCTGATCCGAACGAGTCGCACATACACCCTAGCACATACTCCTCTACGCTGAGGACATCCTCGAAGAGCAGGAGATTTTTTTCTATTCTCTATTGGCTGTCTTGCTTTTCTAATAAGTTGTTGAATAGTGGGCATTCTAGCTGTATTGTATGCGGAATCAACTGGTTCGGATTGATCCTAACCATATAAGGTTATTATGAAATGAATCACTTTCCCTTTCCCCTTTTTTTTTTTTTTTTAAGAAAAAGAAGAGATCAATTTACAGTTTACAGTTCATTATAAAAATCAATGAAAAAGAGGATCTTCCGATATGAGATCAACCTTCCGCTACGGCATCAACAATGCCATAAGCTCGGGCTTCTGTTGCTGACATAAAAACATCTCTGTCCAGGTCCCGTTGAATGACCTCTCCGAGGTTGCCCGTTCTTTCTATATAACATTTTGTTATGTAATCGCGAAGCATCGTTACGTGTTTCGATTCGGTATGAAAATCTGCGGCCGGTCCGTCATAATAGGAACTAGCAGGTTGGTGGATCATAACCCTAGCGTGAGGTAATGCTATACGTTTAGTAATTTCTCCCCCGATTAGGATGAAAGATCCCATTGAAGCAGCTATCCCCATGCATATTGTATGTACATCTGGTACTATTATTTGCATAATATCGAAAAGACCTACCCCCGGTATTACTGATCCACCGGGACAGTTGAGAAATGAGAACATATCTTTATTTGCATCTTCTGCACTCAAATATACCATGAGACCCATGAGTTGATTTGCAATCTCGTGATTGATATCCTGAGCCAAAAAAAGTAATCTCTCTCGATAAAGTCGGTTGTATAAGTCGACCCAATTTGCATCTTCATCTCCAGGGGCTCGGAAAGGAACTTTTGGAACACCAACGGGCATTTGTTTTAATGGAAAGAAGTGAAGCACTATACTCTAATATGGGAACGTAAAGTATATGAAGTTGTGTCACACATGAACTCTTCCATCTTGGATGGATAGTATTTCTTCATAGGGAAGGTTTTTCACCTATTTGGAAATAGAGCTTTAGATGGATCAAAGATCCATGTAAAAGATCCTTCAATTATTCGAGTTGATAATGTAACGAATCACACTTTTACCACTAAACTATACCCGCCACGATCCGATTGTAACATACGGATCGATCTTTTGTCCAACCGATAGGAAGATGAGGAGTTATCAACCTCTATTGAAAGTTTCTATCAATCATTACCTCGTTTTCATTATTACATGAATCTCCATCGCCGGGGATGAAATACTATTTACCAAAGTATTTCATTCCCGGCGATGGCTCATTGTAATTATAGATTACCTTTGCGAACTGCTAATAAAACAATGACTAATGGGCCCGATACAACCGTCAGAGTCAGAACAGTAAGCTGCGCAATAACTTCTAGATTCATTTGGGTTTCTTTCACCTCTATGATCCCATCGACTTGATGGATGTATGAATAAAATGTTGTCGAGATCAATCACTTTTCTTCTCTTCTATTTTCTCTTCTTCATTTGCCGCTCCATTTTTCTTCTTTAATTCTCGCTATCATTTTTCATCTTTTTTATCATTTTCATGTTCATCTTTTTTATCATTCCTAAATATATAAAGGATAATGAAAAATACAACTAAAAAGATGAACATGTTTAATAGAACTATACCAATTACTTCTAATAGAAACTGAAAAGCTTGGATTATTTTATTTTGCATTTTTTTTAACTCCTTTATTTCATTTCATTTTTTAACTTTGTAATCATTTTACTCCATTTTTTCCTTTTTTTATCCTAAGTCCGACAGAAAATTGAAGTATACCACATCTTATCTTTCAATTGAAAAAATAGCAAGTTTCCTCTTTTTTTTTCGCCGATTCTTCAAATGAAGTAAAAATGGGACCAATCCCCACATTGTGTATTGGTACATACAAACGATAAAATATCTTTGCCTCTCCCTGCTATTATGTATGAACAGAATTGTTTCGAACCTGTTCCATCATTAGCAATGTCCAAGTGAATAGATGTTCACCTTCGAGATGATCCGGGTCTAGCTCGATAGCATGATCTCTTCCAATCCAATGTGAGAAAGTTACATAGTGTCTACTTTTTCTGATAAAAAAAAAAAAAAGGGGTGTTTGCATGGGTTTGCCTTGGTATCGCGTTCATACCGTCGTATTGAATGATCCTGGCCGGTTAATTTCTGTACATATAATGCATACAGCTCTAGTTGCTGGTTGGGCCGGTTCAATGACTCTGTACGAATTAGCTGTTTTTGATCCATCTGATCCTGTTCTTGATCCAATGTGGAGACAAGGTATGTTTGTTATACCTTTTATGACTCGTTTGGGAATAAAGGATTCATGGACTGGATGGAACATCACCGGAGAAACCGTAATTAATCCTGGTATTTGGAGTTATGAAGGTGTGGCTGGGGCACATATAATGTTTTCTGGTCTGTGCTTTTTGGCAGCTATTTGGCATTGGGTATATTGGGATCTGGAAATATTCTGTGATGAACGTACAGGAAAACTTTGTTTAGATTTGCCAAAAGTATTTGGAATTCATTTATTCCTCTCAGGAGTAGCTTGTTTCGGATTTGGAGCATTTCATGTAACGGGTTTGTATGGTCCTGGGATATGGGTGTCTGATCCTTATGGACTAACTGGAAAAATACAACCAGTGGATCCAGCATGGGGAGCTGAAGGTTTTGATCCTTTTGTTCCGGGAGGAATAGCTTCTCATCATATTGCAGCAGGTATATTGGGTATATTAGCAGGTCTATTCCATCTCAGTGTTCGTCCTCCCCAACGTTTATACGTAGGATTACGCATGGGGAATATTGAAACGGTCCTATCCAGCAGTATTGCTGCTGTGTTTTTTGCAGCTTTCGTTGTTGCCGGAACCATGTGGTATGGCTCCGCAACTACTCCGGTCGAATTATTTGGTCCCACTCGTTACCAGTGGGATCAGGGATACTTCCAACAAGAAATAGATCGACGGGTTCGTGCCGGTCTGGCCGAAAATTTGAGCCTATCGGAAGCTTGGTCAAAAATTCCCGAAAAACTCGCTTTTTATGATTACATTGGTAATAATCCAGCTAAGGGGGGGTTATTCAGAGCAGGTGCGATGGACAATGGAGATGGAATAGCTGTTGGTTGGTTAGGACACCCTATCTTCAAAGATAAGGAGGGAAATGAGCTTTTTGTACGTCGTATGCCTACCTTTTTCGAAACATTTCCAGTAGTTCTGGTAGACAAAGAAGGAATTGTGAAAGCCGATGTTCCTTTTAGGAGGGCAGAATCAAAGTATAGTGTTGAACAAGTAGGTGTAACTGTTGAGTTCTATGGTGGTGGACTTGACAGGGTCAGTTTTGGTGATCCTGCTATAGTAAAAAAATATGCTAGACGTGCTCAATTAGGTGAAATTTTTGAATTAGATCGTGCTACTCTAAAATCCGATGGTGTTTTTCGTAGTAGTCCAAGGGGTTGGTTTACTTTCGGACATGCTACATTTGCTCTCCTTTTCTTTTCTGGACACATTTGGCATGGTGCTAGAACCCTATTCAGAGATGTTTTTGCTGGTATCGACCCGGATTTGGATGCTCGAATAGAATTTGGAGCATTCCAAAAACTAGGAGATCCAACTACTAAGAGACAAGTGGTATGATATTGCTCCTATCTCTTCTCTAATCAATATTAGTACGAAAGCTATCTCCATAATTGTAAATTACGATCGAATCTATGGAAGCATTGGTTTATACATTCCTGTTGGTATCGACCCTAGGGATAATCTTTTTCGCTATTTTCTTCCGAGAACCACCCAAAATTCCGAATAAAGGGGGAAAATAATTTTGCTTCTCCAAATCTTCATTCTTTCTCTCCCATCAATGAAAGAATGACCTTCCCTATAGGGGAAGGTCATTCTTTCATTTAGTCCTCGTGATCCTCAAAAGGATCCCTAAGTTGTTCAGAGGGTTGCCCAAAGGCGGTGTATAGGGCATAACCAGTAAAGCTCACAAGTAAACAAGATATGGAGATGGTGACTAAGGTTGCAGTTTCCATTATTAGGTGATCCCAATATCATGGTATGTTTACCATATAATAACAAAGTTAACAGATCTAAACCAATACAATAGTTTCTATGGCTACACAGACCATTGATGATACTTCCAAAACCACGCCAAGATCAACCGGTGTAGGAAGGTCCTTAAAACCGCTTAATTCGGAATATGGTAAAGTAGCTCCTGGATGGGGAACTACTCCTCTTATGGGTTTTACAATGGCTCTATTTGCAGTATTCCTATCTATTATCTTGGAGATTTATAATTCTTCCGTTTTATTGGACGGGATCCCGGTTAGTTGGGGCTAGAGGAACTCCAAAATCCGTCCGGCGAGCTTAGCTCTTTAACAAAAAAAAAAGAACTGAGGGATCCAAACCCAGACCAAATAGGGGCTTTTAGTTTTTAGCTTATCTTGTTCCAATAGTTTGATCGTGTAATTACTTTTCTTTAAGGATTTTTGGAATATGGGTGTGCGACTTGTTGAAATCGATCCATATTAATAGTACAGAAGACCGATCTGTTATCTTCATAAAGATGGTCCTACCTCGTTGGATATTTAATTGATAGGATATTGAATCTCTAGAGCACGAGGTCTATCATCGATATGTTCCGGGAAGATCTTAACTATGGTTTGTACCTATTATTTCCTCGTAACCAGGCTTCCAATAAATAAATTGAAAGAGGTATTTCCTATTAAAAATCGAAGGATCTATCCCCTCTCATAATTATGCTGATTATGACCAAAGAATGATATAGTATCTGATTTCTCTTAGTTAGCATATTTCGTCGGATGAGCGAAAATGAAAAGGTTATTACCCAGAGAACCTTTTGGGGATTTGATAAAATCATCGGGGTATAATTGAAATCTTAGGTTTGGATTGATTCATCTATTGAGATCTCGACAAGATAATTCCTATCAATCGTCTATATTAGTTCTTTTCTAGGGAACTTATATCACACGAATAGGGTAAAAGATCGTTCAAAGGGCCTATAGTGATTTATCATAGGGATGAGCCGACTTGAAATTTTGGCACTATTTGAAATTTTGGCACTATAGAAGTCTTCCAATAGAAATGCTGGATTGTTTCGAATAATCCTCATTTCCTCAGCCGGTCAGGCAACGAACCATCAAGTATCTCAATATTTTCCCAATTGATATATTCGTGTCCAAAAGCATTTGCGTGTTCTTGTTCAAGCCGTATGAAGGGAAATTCTCATGTACGGTTTTCAGAGGGGGAATTGAAGTTTACCTATCTCAATAAAGTATACGATCGGTTAGAAGAGCGTCTCGAGATTCAGGCGATTGCGGATGATATAACCAGTAAATATGTTCCTCCTCATGTCAATATATTTTATTGTCTAGGGGGGATCACACTTACCTCTTTTTTAGTACAAGTAGCTACTGGTTCTGCTATGACTTTTTACTATCGTCCGACCGTTACAGAAGCTTTTGCCTCTGTTCAATACCTAATGACCGAAGTGAACTTTGGTTGGTTAATCCGATCCATCCATCGATGGTCGGCAAGTATGATGGTTCTAATGATGATCCTGCACGTATTCCGTGTTTATCTCACAGGTGGATTCAAAAAACCCCGTGAATTAACTTGGGTCACGGGTGTAATTTTGGGTGTGCTGACCGTATCTTTCGGTGTAACTGGTTATTCTTTGCCCTGGGATCAAATTGGTTATTGGGCAGTGAAAATTGTGACTGGTGTGCCTGAGGCTATTCCTGTAATAGGATCTCCTTTGGTAGAGTTATTACGCGGAAGTGTTAGCGTGGGTCAATCTACCTTGACCCGTTTTTATAGTTTACACACTTTCATATTACCCCTTCTTACTGCTGTATTTATGCCAATGCACTTTCTAATGATCCGTAAGCAGGGTATTCCAGGTCCTTTATAGAGAGCAAAGATAGATTGAAAATAACTATTCATAACTTATTGTTCTGAGTAACGACGGTAATATCTCATCGCCAGGAATATTTATTATAAAATAAATATCCATAGAAAATAGAAAATATGGTCCTCGGATTTCTCCTTTCGATTTTGGAGTATTATTCATCCAATACAAACAAATAATTGGAGTAGATTTTCAGACGGAGAAGATGGATTATGGGAGTGTGTGACTTGAACTATTGATTAGGCCATGCAGATACTTTCTCCGATCTACCACATCAATATTTCTGATAAAATGTAATGTGTCTCTGTCCCAATTTCCTTATCAGAAATAGGAAGTTTAACACCTGGGTGGAAAGGCATCGGTCAGTTTGTTCCGTTCCAAGAGAAGTCTTTCTATGATCGAATCCGGATCAGGAAGGGCTCCGTAAGATCCGGTCAATGGGGTATTATTTTCATATAATTAATAATTGGACCATATGACTTTACTTATCCTTTTCATAGTGTGAAAATGCATCCATTTCCCTTGCATCCATTTCGATGGGAAAACTATCGGAGTTAAAGAAGGGATCTAAGGAAGGAGAGAGGCCGGATCAATAACAAGTCAATACCTTGTATGCGAAAAAACTTTTTAGGTCTATTCGTGATGATAAACACAAATTACAAGGACTAAGATGGTCCAAAAGGCATATCGATCATGATCGAATTTGTGAGCTTACTTGGGTAATGAGCATTTAACTGGAATAATCAATTTACCAATGATGGATGGTCATAGACATTATTAGTTCCTATTCTTACAATCCGTCTTCCATCACGGGAAAAAGAAGTGATATATACTCCCTCCAGTTATTGTTCGAGCCGGATGATCAAAATCGGCATGTCCGGTTCTTTCGGGGGATAGATCCATAGAGATCTACTTATCCCAATAACAAAGAAACCTGACCTGAATGATCCTGTGTTAAGGGCTAAATTAGCTAAAGGTATGGGACATAATTATTATGGAGAGCCCGCTTGGCCCAATGATCTTTCATATATTTTTCCAGTAGTAATTTTAGGTACTATTGCATGTACAGTAGGTTTAGCGGTTCTAGAACCATCAATGATTGGTGAACCAGCAAATCCATTTGCAACTCCTTTGGAGATATTGCCCGAATGGTATCTTTTCCCTGTATTCCAAATACTTCGTACAGTACCTAACAAATTATTAGGTGTCCTTTTAATGGCCTCAGTACCCGCGGGATCATTGACAGTGCCTTTTCTAGAGAATGTGAATCAATTTCAGAATCCATTTCGTCGTCCAGTAGCTACAACAGTATCCTTGATCGGTACTGCAGTAGCCCTTTGGTTAGGCATTGGGGCAGCGTTACCTATTGATGAATCTTTAACTTTAGGTCTTTTCCAATTTGATCCAACTGTCGAATATAAAAATCTTTCAATTTTTTATTCATATATCTAGGGAGTAGTTGCTTCAAGACAAATTATATCTCCCTAGATATACCCATCTTGTCAGAGATTTCTTTGGAATATTCAATGAAATGAAACCAACCATTTAATGAACCCGAAACTAATTCCTGGGTGGATCAATTGCAAAACGTTTTCGTAAAATTTCAAATACCTGTTCGACAGATTCCTTCCCGAAGCGTTCAATTCTCATTAGATCTTCTCGACTGTAATTTAAGAGGTCCGATAATGTATGTATATTGGCTCTTCTGAGGCAGTTATAGACTCTGGGGGGTAACTCTAATTGGTCAATGAAAATATGTTGAAATGCAATTTTTTTTTCTTTCGTTTCCCCCGTATCAGTCAATACGTGCGAAAGGGGGAAGGGAGGCATATTAGATCCTTTTCTATTGTTCATTCCATCGATGTTTTGTTCCTCTCCATGCAGGAAGGGAATAAATAACTCGATCAAAATTCGAGAAGCTTCGGAAAGTGCCTCCCTAGGAGTTAACCCCCCATTCGTCCATATTTCCAGGAAAAGGACTTCTCGTATTTCATTTCCGTTCCCATAGGAATGAATACTATAATTCGCATCGCGAACAGGCATAAAAACAGCATCTATAGGAAAAATTCCGTCCTGATAATTATTTGGACTATGTATAATATATCCGCGATTTTTTTCAATTTGTAATCTTATATCAGAAGTAATTGATTTAGTAAGTCTAGCTATATGTTGTGTAGTATCAATTATTTTCACAGAAGGTGGTAATATGATATCTTGAGCAGTTACATTTCTGGGTCCAACGATACAGATAGAAGCTCCTCGGATTCCGTACGAATCACTTCTAAGTACAATTTCTTTTAGATTCATCAAAATGTCATGTACTGATTCTTCAATACCTATTATCGCGGAATATTCATGTTTTATGTTCTCCAATTTAACATGTGTGATACATGTTCCTTCTACTTCTCCAAGTAAAACTCTTCGCATTGCGATGCCTATTGTATCGGCTCGACCTTTGCGGAGCGGGGATAGAGCAAAACGGCCATAATGAAGACGCTCACTGTATGCTCTGGATTCGATGCACTTCCATCGTAGTGTCTGAATAGAGACTGAGATTTCATCTCGAATCATACCAAGATTATTTGATCAGATCATAAAATCATTTCTTTCTCTTGAAATTCATTCAATTCTTACACACGTCTCTTTTTGGGAGGTCTACATCCATTATGTGGCATAGGGGTTACGTCACGTACAAAACTTAATAATATGCCACTTCTACGAATGGTTCGTAATGCTGTATCTCTCCCCCGACCAGGGCCACTTATCATAACTTCGACTCGTTCCATACCCCGATCCATTAATGTACGAATAACATTTTCTGCTGCAGTCTGGGCAGCAAATGGTGTACCTCTCCTTGTACCTTTGAATCCACAGGCACCGGCAGAAGACCAACACAAAACTTGTCCCCGTACATCTGTAACAGTAACAATGGTATTGTTAAAACTTGCTTGAACATAAATAACTCCTTTGAGTACTCGATTTTCATTCCTACGTGAACCAATTCTTCTTTTAGTTTTTGACATATTAATCATTATGAGTTCAGTTTGAAAAATGCATATCGAAATCTATTTTACCACTAGATCCGTTCATTGATATAGAAGAGGATTACCCCTGTTTTTGCTTATGTCTCGGATTGGAACAAATTATCATAACTCGTTTCCGTCTACGAATTGGTCGACATTTTCCACAAATTCTACGAATAGAAGCACGAATTTTCATATTTGTGACCCTCCAATTTGCTCATATTACATTTTTTTCGCTGAGAAAGAGAGTCCATTGAATCTATGATTCTCGATCCCTATCAGATGTTTAAAAAGTGATTCAATTGTTTGAAGATTTGTTGCTAAGTCTATATATTATACGTCCTTTGGTTAAATCATAAGCACTTAATTCGACCTTGACCCTATCTCCTGGTAGTATTCGTACGGAATTACGTCGAATCCTACCTGAAATATGAGTCAGAATCTGACATCCATTATCTGTCAGAACTCGAAACATACCGTTGGGGAGTGATTCAGTAACCAAACCTTCCGCATGGATCAGATTCTGTTTGTTCATCGAATCTCCTCCTCTTTTGATAAAAAAACTTTACTAACGTGCTTGGATGAAGATGAATGGTGTCTCGAACCAAACTTGCTCCAACTTTTCAGGGGATATCTTACAGAATCCATATTTTTGGACAAAATTCGGATTAATTACCATACATAACATAATATTTCTCCTCCAATTTTTTTCTGTCGAGCCTCTCGATCCGTCAAAATCCCTTGGGAAGTAGAAAGAATTACGATCCCCATTCCACCTAGAACCTTTGGAATTTCTCGATAATTGGAATAAATTCTCAAACCAGATTTGCTGGTACGCTTTGACGTAGTCATATATGTCCTTTTCTTCCTTCTCCGATATTTTAAAGTCGAGATAAAAAAAGATTTTTGGCCTTCCTGATGTTCCCTAACATCTTCTATAAAACCTTCTCGTAAAAGGATCCTTCCAATGTTCTTGGTAATATTAGTAGCTGTTACTCGAACCGTTCTTTTTTCTACCATGTCAGCGTTTCTTATAGAAGTAATTAGATTTGCAATAGTATCGTTACCCATGACGAACGAATTCTTAGGAATTCCTGGTCTCGATATAAAAGGCATGTTCGATCTTCTTTGAGGAATATGCCTGAGGTGCAATGAATTGATCCATGTATCATTTGATGAACTATCAGTAGAAGATTTCTACAAGATCTATCAGTACTTATAATACTTCGGGAGCCAATGAAACTATTTTCGTGAAATTCAATTGTCTCAATTCCTGAGCAACCGGACCAAAAACTCGAGTTCCTTTTGGATTTCCTTCCTGATCAATGACAACTGCTGCATTGTCATCAGATCGTATCATCATTCCATTGTCACGTTCAAATTCTTTACAGGTGCGTATAACTACGGCTCTAACCACTTCCGATTTTTCCAGGGGCATGTTAGGTACTGCTTCTTTAATTATAGCAATGATAACATCACCTATATGAGCACATTTACGATTACTTGCTCCTAGAACTCGAATACACATTATTTTTCGGGCTCCACTGTTATCCGCTATATTCAAATAAGTTTGAGACTGAATCATTTTTCCTCCAAAAGATTTGTTACTTCGGCAGATAACATGAAAAAAAAGAAAAGGAAGAGTTCTTACCAACTAGTAATCTTCTTCCACTAGAAAGAGCTCTTTGATTCTGTATGGGTTAAGTAGTAACAAATTGAGTACGTATAGGCATTTTGTATGCAGCTATTCTAGCAGCTGCTCTAGCGACGGTTTCAGATACTCCACCCATTTCATAAAGTATTCGACCTGGTCTGATGACGGATACCCAATATTCGGGAGATCCTTTCCCGGAACCCATACGTGTTTCTGCAGGTCTCATTGTAATAGGTTTGTCGGGAAATATACGTACCCATATTTTTCCGCCACGACGGGCATAACGAGTAATCGTTCTTCGTCCGGCTTCTATCTGCCCAGATGTGATCCAAGCAGGTTCAAGTGCTTGAAGAGCGAATCTACCGAAACAAATGCGATTGCCGCGACAAGATACTCCTTTCATTCTTCCCCTATGTTGTTTACGAAATTTTGTTCTTTTTGGGTTATAGTCGATGGTTAATAGTATTTTGATCCCATCTCTAATCCAGAACCGGACATGAAAGTTTCTTCTCATCCGGCTCCTCGTGAATAATCCATGTCAAATTGGACAATCAATGTGTAGTTATTAGTTATATATAAATGAGTCTATATCTACGCATTATGCATATTGTATATAGAATATAATATACAGGACGAATAACTCTTTCCATCCAATGAGACTCTTAATAAATAATTTCACAGGCGAATATTGACTCTTCCGATATTTGCTCCATGGGGTCGACCTACTTATAGACTCCAATTAGATTAATTCGTTTTCGGTTTATTTCGCCATCCTATCCAATGAATGATTAAGATTCCTATATGATCTTATGCAGTCATAGGTTCCATCGTTCCATAGCTTCTCTCTAAATGCCCAGGTTTTCCCTCTGCAATGGAGCTTTCTTTTCATCTGTTACGGAATCAATTTCCTTAGTTTCCATCGACCCGAAGCTCTTTCTCCTTCATAAACTGAATCCCTTCAATCTTGCTTGAAAGAATCAGGATGATTCTTATGCTTTATCACACTGCTTTTCGGAGGGTAATTAATGAACCATACAATATTAGTAGAAGATTTCATTTCTCCTTCTTTTTTTTTTCTTTTTCCGCATTACCAAACACCTTTCTCGCTTCACGAGAGATAAAAATCTCATTTTTTTTCTCGTGGAAGAAAGTATTTACGAGGTGATAGTATCTACCCATAGTTATTGGATCTTGGCAATATGAAGCAATGAGTTAGTCTCTAGTTTATTTATACCAGAGACCAATCCGTTCTTATTTCGAATTCTCCATAACTCCGGAAAAGAATGAAAAGCTCGATTCCAACGAGTCGCACACTAAGCATAGCACGGTTCCGAAATGGTAAATCTAATTTCTATTCGATCTGATAGAATTGATGATCCATGATCGGGCAGATTAGGAAAAAGACCCATTATTCCTACTCTTCTAAGATCCAAATTTTGATCCCTAAAACTCCATAGATGGTTTGAACCGGATAATAACAATAATCAATCCTAGCCCGAATTGTCTGTAGGGGAACCCTACCTCCCCTGTCCCATTCGACCCGGGCAATTTCCTTTCCGTCGAGACGTCCTGCAATTTGGATCTGAATACCTTCTACCTCTTCCCGTTCAGCCAGTTCAATAGCTTTCTTCATTGTTTTTCTGAATGGAACTCTCTTCTCTAGTTGTAGGGCAATATACTCCGCAAGAATATTAGGTTTTCTATAGGGTTTCGCAACTTTTTCTATAGCAATGTGAAGTTTTCGGTCCACAGAATCGAGCATATTTAGTACATCGTTTTTTAATTTTTCAATTCCTTGAAAACCCCTACCTTCTATTAACAACAAGTTGGGAAATCCTATATATATTTTGACCTGAATCAAATCGATCTTTCTGCTAATCTCTACACGTGCAATTCCTCCATAATTCGAGGAGCTCTTTATATGTGTTCGTACATAGTTTTCAATGCAAGTACGTATTTTTTGATCTTCTCGGAGATCTTTGGAATAATTCCTTTGTTGCGCGAACCAATGGGAACGATCATTTTGGGTTACACCAAGTCTAAAACCAAGTGGATTTATTTTCTGCGCCATACATATCCTCTTTTTCGGGATTCTATTGACATAATCGGATCATTCGATCTGGAGATTTCCTCCAATACAATAGTTATATGACAAGTGGGTTTCTGTATTGGATAACCACGTCCCTGAGCTCTAGGTTGAACCCTTTTGAAAACAGCACCCTCATTCACTTCGACTCTACTGACGAGTAAATTGGCTTTGTTCAAACCCATATTGTGATTTGCATTCGCCGCCGCAGAATGAATTAATTGTGATATGGGATAACAGGCCCCATAAGGCATCAGTTCCAATATCATAAGTGCTTGTCCATATGAACAACCACGAATTTGATTAATTACTCTACGTGCTTTATGAGCAGACATACGTATATTTCTCGCCAAAGCTCGTATCTCTGGACCTGGACTATAATTTCCCATTGACTCCATCCTCCCCAATGAATGACAAGTATCTCTCAATTAACGACGAGATTTCTTATCGTTTCTCGCATGTCCCTGAAAAAGTAGAGTAGGTGCAAATTCCCCCAATTTGTGGTCTACCATACGATCTGTTACATAAATGGGTAAATGTTCCCTCCCATTATGAACAGCAATTGTATGACCGATCATTGCAGGTACAATGACAGATGCCCGGGACCAAGTCACTATTATCTTCTTTTCTTCCTTTATGTTTAGATTTTTAATTTTCCTCAATGAATGATTAGCCACAAAAGGATTTTTTTTCAGCGAACGTGCCATGATCAATTACCTTTCTTTCCTTTTTTTTTTTTTTATGGATATCCAACCATTCTTACTCACGTCGACGAAGGATTGAAGCATCACTGTACCTATTCCTCTTCCGACTTTTCTTTCCAAGCGCACTATAGCCCCAGGGGGTCACGGGTTTTTTCCTGCCAATTGGGGTTCTTCCTTCTCCACCTCCATGAGGATGGTCTACAGGGTTCATAGCTACTCCTCTTACCTCAGAACGCTTACCCAACCAACGTTTAGCTCCGGCTTTACCGAAACTTCTATTGTTTGCAGTTATATTACCCACTTGTCCAATTGTTGCTGAGCAGTTCTCAGATATTAAACGAACTTCTCCAGATGGTAATCTTAATGTGGCCGATCGATCTTCTTTTGCGATAAGTTCTGCTACAGCACCTGCCGCTCTAGCTAATTGTCCACCCTTTCCAAGTGTTATTTCTATGTTATGTATAGCCGTGCCTAAGGGCATATTGGTTGAAGTAGACTCTTATTCCGATAAATAAAAATCCCTTCCCAAACTGTACAAGCCTCTCTCAGGGCATACAGCTTTCTGGATGTATATGAAATTCTATTTACATATATTGATTAAATAGAATCGAGATGAGAAAGGGCATCTATTGTATTCTCTATGTCCCGATTCTCTACATCCTAGGTCTCTCTATTCCATCATCTGGCTTATATTCTTTATGTAGCATTCAGAATGAATGACTTTATCAAATTACGCTAATACTTTCGTATGTTATGGATAACGTAGGAGGCATATTAAACATCTTTTTCTCTTCTCTCTCTTTCTACTTTTTTTCTTCTCCCCATCTTTTCCTTTTGGGAATTATTACCACTGTCCAGCTCCGAATCCGCCTCTGACCATCAGATCAAATGTTAGTAACTTGTCTTTTTTGAGGGTGCCTCTATCCCAGTTTGTTCATGCTTCGGACAAAAAATCTGGTCCTCTCCATATTATCATATCTTCGGAACCAATGATCCGATATGAACAATTTTTGGATCCAATCACCTGCTGTCATTTATCCTCAGTTTCCCTTTGGGGTTCGTCCCGTAAAAGTGTCCTAGTTGGATCAGTGATAGCTTTATAGGTTTCGCTGTAAACCCAATCGGTTGCTTCCGATCACGTGATTTAATAATTCAAACCGCACTCAGAGGTAGGGCATTTCCTATTGATATAGGAGCTTTTGGACCAGAAAGAATAGTATCTCCAATCATGACCCCTCTGGGATGCAGAATATACATCTTATCGCCATTCTTGTAGTGCACCTTGCAAATGTATGCACTTCTATTAGGGTCGTATTCTATGGTTACAATTTTTCCCGATATGTGTTCCTTATCCCGTCGAAAATCAATTTGACGATACAGACGCTTGTGACCCCCTCCCCTGTGTCTTGCGGTAATAATTCCTCTTCCATTACGACCTTTCCCACAATGATGCTGTCCAGAGGTCAATTTCTTCTGCGGGTCCAACTGCACTCTTCCATCGAAACCTGATACAGATCTATTGCGTGTATCCGGAGTTAAAATTCTATATGAACGGATGGCCATTTAGTTTCAAAATTTTTTTTTTTTTTTTCATTTTATTGTTCTGAAAAGAGTGGAATAGAATCACCGGGTTTAAGTGTAATAATCATACGTTTACAACGTATTGGATGTCCTATCATTGACCCTCTCTTTCCTCCTTTTTCAGGGAGGCGATAACTGTTCATAGCTATTACTTTAACATCGAAGAAATGTTCAATCCAAATTTTCATCTTTGTTTTGTTCAATTGCGAATCGACGTTAAAAGTATATTGATTCCTTTCTAATAGACGAATACTTTTCTCCGTAAGTACTGGATATTTCACTTCATCCATCAATTTTTATCCCTCCTTTCGTTTTTTCTCTTTTTTTCCCCTGTAGCTATTATTATAGCTGATCATATACCAATTGAATTATACAGATATATCATAGGTTAGGTATGGAAGTTATGCACGAACGTAATGCTCATAACTTTCCTCTGGATCTAGCTGCTGTTGAATCTATTTCAATAGGTGGATAATAAAGACTCTGATGGATTGTTATCGTGTATTGCTTAACTGAACAGTACCAAACCTTTCAATAAAATGAAAGGGTTGGTACTGTTCAAATGTTTGCTGTTATTCTTCATCCTTCTTCCCATTCCATAAATAATGGATATGTGCAGTTCTCCTGCATCCAGCAGGAATTGAACCCGCGAGTTCACCAATTATGAGTTGGGCGCTTTAACCATTCAGCCATGGATGCTGAATAAAGATCATCAACATATTCATTCTATAATATTAGTATAGACTCAGATCTGAAATTGAGTAGTTCGGGATCCAATCACATTCTTTCTCTCATACTTGATTCATGTCAAGTATTACCAATAGACATTCGAATCAAATTTCATTGAATGAATTTGATAATAAGCCATGGACGAAACGAACAATTGTATGTGAATCCATTATAATTTATTGTATTGATTGTTCGGTCCTTTGGTCATCCACTCATGGTGGATGGGAGAATGATGAAGAAGTTGATGGAAAAATGTAAGAATTTGAGCTATTTCAAAGGAGTATATTCTATTTCCCGAATAGAATACTTTCTGGCTGGATATCTTCATTAATATCTAGCCTCATTCCTACCTATTCTTGCATCCTTTATTTCTAGAGCTTTGGCCCCCATTGGTAAAGAACCGGACTACTAGTTACAAATCAAGTATCGAACCAATGGGAGATACTTTGATCCGATCTAGGATCATTATATGTTCACTTCAGTTCTTGTTGTTCCTGATGTTGGAACAGTCTCCCTTTATCTATGGGCTATGAGTTCTAGTATACAGGGTATATCTGTATTTATAAGAGCTTCAATTCTCGTGCTTATTTTCATCGTTGGTTCTGTGGCGAAAAGGAACATTGGAATGTTTCTCAGTTTCCGAGTATTCGGGGGGGGGGGGAGAGGGAGGAGGGAAGTACAAAATGACATAAAGCCAATGATGAATCCTATAGAGTTACCTTTACTCAATCAAACAATTTCGAATCCAGGTATTTCAACTACCCCAAACGATCCGTCGAACGAATTGGGCCAGACTCTCCGGTCTATGGCCGCTCCTTTACGGTACGTGGTTCCATCGAATTCGCCTCATTAATAGGTTCGCGATTCGACTCCGATCGTTACGGTCCGGTACCAAGATCTGGTCTTGGACGAGCTTATCTCATTGTAACGGCGAGGACTGTGATCATGAAAAAGACTCCTTCTGTAGTGAGATTGATTATACGAAAAAATGCCCGAACCAAAATATGTAGTTGCCATGGGAACATGTACTATCACAGAGGAATGTTTGGTACAGATTCTTATAGTACCGTTCGCGGAGTAGAAAAGTTAATTCCTGTGGATGTCTATTCGCCAGGTTGCCCACCTGAACCAGAGGCTATTATAGATGCTATAATGAAACTTCGTGAAAGAAAAGAGAGCTCCAACAAGGAAAGAATACAATATTTCACGATAAATCATAGGTTTCATCATGTTAGATTCAGTATTCATACTGGGAACTATGATCAAAAGTTATTACATCAATCTTTTGAACCTCAATTCGAATCTACTTTCGAAATATCCTCTGAAACGTTTAGATCTACTTCAACCCTTCAATTCTATTGAATAATACATCCCATTTCGGTTCGGACAGAATGGGATGAATAGATTCCGACTAGTATCAGAGCCTCTTATCCATTCAATTCTTCCATATCCGGTAATATGGAAGAGGGATGGATTAACGAATCAAAATATTTGATTGACGCATCGATAATGATATATCGTGCACACGATATACGAGAACCAAAAGGAAGATTCGATTGATTTTATACTAGAGCTTATAATAGATTCTATTCCCACCGTAAAATCTTGCCCTCTGAGTTCTCGATCCTACTTTTTTATATGTACGGGAGTATCGAGATTAAATTGGAACGGACAGGGAGGGACAATATAAGCAAAGAAGAGCAGAATAGATTGATTCATCTATCTATTTTGATCGGGGTGTCTCCGTATGTACATATACATACGTATCTGTCAATATCCATGTATATGGATACATGGATATTGACATCTTGCCAGGAACCAGATTTGAACTGGTGGCACGAGGATTTTCAGTCCTCTGCTCTACCAACTGAGCTATCCCGGCTCTTCCCTGTGGATCATCCAGGTACAGGGTTTTCACTTGTGTCAACTAAAAATAAGGAAAAAACTATTTTTCCAGTTTTGAGAATGATCTTTCTTATTTTCAATCTGGAAGTCACTAATATGAGAAAAAATGGACTGCGACTGAATAATTTCCAAATGATTTCATCTATGTGGATCATCTATCACATAATGAATTGATAATATGATCAACTTATTATCTAATCAACTCAACTTGTCATAAAATGGATGGACAGATTCATGTTCTAATTTCTTCTGTTCATGAAGAAATAAAATAGTGAGGTAAAATAATCGAGAAGTGAGAATGGATTCAAACTAATGGAATTGGAGAAAATAGATCAGTCGTTCGGGAACGAACCTAGGTGGGGATAGAGGGACTTGAACCCTCACGGTCTATAAAGCCAACGGATTTTCCTCCTACTGCAATTTGCATTGTTGTTGACATTGACACGTAGAATTGGACTCTATCTTTATTCTCGTCCAACCATTTATTCCAAAAACTGATTCAATTCTCTATCTAAAGTAGAGAAGTTCATAATTGGATTACTTAATGTAAAATCAGTACTTCAACTCGAATCTGGCATCTATCTTACGAATAGATGCTTGGAACGATTCAAGTTCTGATCGCGAGTTTTGTCTGATGTTATATCACATTCCCACTTTTTAGGTGTAAATAGAGCGTTCTATAAATACAGTATTGGACCAAATGAGATTCATTCGTTAGAATAGCTTCCATTGAGTCTCTGCACCTATCCCCTTCCTATCTTAGGAGAATAAAAGAAGAAACTATTGTCTCCATGAACCGGATTTGGCTCAGGATTACCCATTCAAAATATCCCAGGGTTCCCTGGATTTGGAAGCTATCACTTGGTAGGTTTCCATACCAAGGCTCAATTCGATCAAGTCCGTAGCGTCTACCAATTCCGCCATATCCCCTTCTCGGAGAACGAGATCATAATCATAGGATCTAATATCCATCAGTGTTATTCATTGGATATTAGCTCAATATTGGGTGGGAGATTCTGCCCTACTCCCCTTCTCTCGCCATCTCTATCTCTACCCCAATCGAATATTACTGGCTGGTAATCATTATATTATTTCTGTATTTGAAATGCAATGTTATTATCCTCCCCTAGTCGATTTGGAAGAGTGAGTAAAACGATCGATATAAATTCATCCTTACTTCCCTTTTCTTTCCCTTGAAGGAATCTACAATCTACATTCAAACAATGTTCCGTTGTAATTGTAATCTGGATTGCGTCATTGAATCTGATTCGCGCTATAATCGTTAGGATTCCAAAAGAATCTATGGATCTCACACCAATGAAATGAGGAGTTATATTCCATTGAGCCTGCTTAGCTCAGAGGTTAGAGCATCGCACTTGTAATGCGATGGTCATCGGTTCGATCCCGATAGCTGGCTCTTTTACGTTCCTCTCATTCCCATAATCCCCAAAGTTTTGTTAGGATCAAGATGGAATGGAGAATACTCTTCCGGTCGTTCGTCGGGTCCGTCATGCCATGATCACTTACTCCCAACTAGGAACGGGATGAATGAAGGATCTATAACAAATTGGAGAAAGATCTTCGTTTTCCATATAAAAGAATTCCAGTACTCGTACGGGTTATACTATTCTTTCTTCTTTCCAGCACTATTTGTTAATTGAATAAGGAGTTTCTATGTCCCGTTATCGGGGACCTCGTTTAAAAATAATACGTCGTCTTAAAACTTTACCAGGGCTCACTAGTAAAAGACCCAAAAACAGAAAGGATTCTATGAACCGGTCTTCTTCCAGGAAAATATCTCAATATCGTATCCGGCCAGAAGAAAAACAGAAATTGCGTTTTCATTACGGACTAACGGAGCGACAATTGCTGAAATATGTTCGTATTGCTAGAAGAGCCAAAGGATCAACGGGCCAGGTCCTATTGCAATTACTTGAAATGCGTTCGGATAATATTCTTTTTCAATTGGGTATGGCTCCCACCATTCCGGGTGCTAGACAATTAGTTAATCATGGACATATCCGAGTCAATGACCATATGGTAGATATACCAAGTTACCCTTGCAAACCTCAAGATGTTATTACTATAAGAGATCAACAAAGATTGAGAGATATTATTAGGAAGAATCTAGATCTGTTCCAGAGGGATAAATTGCCAAATCATTTGACTTTTCATTCGTTACAATATAAAGGATTCATCAATCAAATAATAGATAGTAAATGGATCAGTTTGAAGATTAATGAATTGCTGGTCGTAGAGTATTATTCCCGTCAAGCTTGAATCGAGAATGAAATGAAAAGGAGGGGTTGGGTTGCTGGACATCTGGAAATTTTGTTCTTCTCCCTTCTTTTTCCCCTCCCCGAAGGGGACATTTTATAATCCTTCTGTACCTTACTTGTTATCCACGATACTTTTATTGCTTCTTCAAATGGTCTTTACCTTTCCCATACCACCAACCAATGTTCGTTCTATTTTCTATATCACAAATAGAAGGAGATTGATCCCAGAATTAAGACGTCCTATTGGGATTCAATCGATTAGAAAAACAATGGATGAGAATCGAATAGTAGGGTGAAGAAACGGAAAGAGAGGGATTCGAACCCTCGGTAAGCAGAAGCCTACATAGCAGTTCCAATGCTACGCCTTGAACCGCTCGGCCATCTTTCCTATGAGATCTCTTGGTTCTAATTAACCAAATTGGTGAATAGCAACTTCCTTACGAATTATTTTTGTTCGGGTACGAACAGTTCAATCTTTCGGAAAGAAATAGATAATAAATAAAGACGAAAGGACATTTTATCCAACTTCCTCCTATTTTAGGAAATCCTCAATCATCCCTGTTGATCTGACGATCTTATTCAGATCGACCAATCAATAATTTGAGACAGATTAACTTATCCATTTCATATTATGAATATATATGGATCTGTAGTTATCGTCTTATCAATTGTATAAGAACTAATTCTTTGGCAATGATCCTGTGTAATGATGACTATATTTTTCCCGATATTCCTTTATCTATATGGATAAAGCACACAATAGCTGGGTGGGCATTTCATTCTCATTATGCAATGCTCGATCGTTTAACTCTTTCTTTGTTCGGATCATGATCGAACTGGACTTCCCGAGTTTACCGAATCTAGTATTCTTTAAATACGAACCTTTTTTCCATTATTATTCATATTACTAATGAACAATTATTCCAAATATTCCCTATCTATTCCCATTTGAAAGAATAAATTGGAATAGAATGATAACATATTTCCGATTGTAAGTAAATCCATTTTATGGTATTGTGCACCAGAAAAAAATTTCGTTCATGGAATCATTTGTATAAGGGAATGAAGGAAATTATCTAATCTGTAATTGACTATGCCTAGATCTCAGAGAAATGACAATTTTATTGATAAGACCTTCACAATTGTAGCGGATATCTTATTGCGAATAATCCCGATGGCTCCGGAGGAGAAAGAAGCATTTACCTATTACAGAGATGGTGTGATTTGATATTTTTTCCGTTCTTCTTTTTTTGGGGAGAAAAAGGCATTCGGGAATCAAAATTGGGTGAATTCAAACTTACGCTCAGTGAAGGTGAGTTCTGGAGATAGAACAATTCCTTCTGTCGTGTATCCCCGGTCAATGCAGCCTTAGATGCTCTAATCTCCTGAGGATTTTAGTACCGAGCGAAAGGTTACACCTATGCAATAGGCCTTGCTTTTATAGTTGAACCTATCTGATAGGTGCGCATGAGGGGAGAAAGCACTACGTATGGAAATCGACAACACAAAAGCTTCGTTATAGTCCATAGGCATTACCCTTTTCCGAAGGGTAGTGAGAATGGTTGGGACAACAAACATCCATCTCGTTTGTACTTCGGATACCCCTATCATGGAACCATCGGAGATTGTTGAAGTGGTTAATCCCCGGAGATTACAGGGCGTTAAGAACAAAGAAATTGTTAGAGGTTCCATTCCTAGTACTAAGATCCTTGGTGTTCGGAAAAGAATCTTTGCAAGAAGGATGGCTAGAGATTCATTGGAAATACACTAGCCCCTGTTAATTCATAATATTGGGTCAGAATCTTTTTTTTTTTTTCAATTCCACGGATTACTCCCCGTATTACCTACTGTAAAGAAAGGAGGAGCCGTATGAGGTGGGAATCTCATGTACGGTTTTGAAGCGGAGATCATTGAAATGGAATGAACGACCGTAACGGATGTCAGCTCAATCGGAAGGGGAATATGCGGAAGCTTTACAAAATTATTATGAAGCTATGCGACTGGAAACTGACCCTTATGATCGAAGTTATATACTATATAATATAGGTCTTGTGCATACAAGTAATGGGGAACATACGAAGGCTTTGGAATATTATTTTCAGGCATTAGAACGGAACCCATCCCTACCACAAGCTCTTAATAATACGGCCTTGATCTGTCATTACGTGCGGCTATCTGTACCATAGAATAACTTAGTTAATAACTACTACGGGTAAGGACAAAAGAAAAGGCTTTCTACATATGCACCGTCCCAAGTAACGGTTTTTATCAGCTGTAGCAAAAAAAAACATCTCTCATAGGAGCCCGAATATGAATAGATAGAGCCTAAGCATTCCATGGATAAAAAATTCAATTGATGATGAAAGCACCATAAAGATCAATTATTGAAAGAAGGTTCGGGCTGATACAATCAAATCTGCTCATTGACAAGAATCAGGAATCAACTTATGTAATAGAGTCGATCTACTAAGCTATTGAGCAGCGGTGTAGCATCAGATCCTAAAGATGTGAAGTACTCCAGACAGAAAGTACTCTTTAAAAATTCTATACGGAACTGAGATAGTTACCTTACAAAAAGACTTTGATTTGGACGATCAATCTGAAGTATATATCTTCCTATACTTCATCTTTTTGAGGGTAGGAGAAAAGATAGAACCTTCTAATTGAATTGATTGGAAGTGAAATCAGAAACTCATGTCATTGACTTTTTCTGGTCCTTTGGTTAATCTGAACTTCCAATGAATAATCTCCAATTCAATAATATTTTGAAAATTTGGGTAGAGGACCAAAGAATAGTTGATTGAGCCGTATGAGGTAGGAAACTCTCAAGTACGGTTCTGAGGGAAGAAAACTTTTTCAAGTTGACCTATCCCGACCGAGGAGAACAGGCCATTCGACAGGGAGATCCTGAAACCGCGGAGGCTTGGTTCGATCAAGCTGCTGAGTATTGGGAACAAGCTATAGCACTTGCTCCGGGCAATTACATCGAAGCACAAAATTGGTTAAAGATTACAGGACGCTTTGGAGAATGATAATTTCTATTATCGGGAAATCGTTTTCATTATTTAATATCTTATTTTATCGAAATCAATGGAATTCTTCCAGAATATTCCCCAAATTAAGATTCTATCCCGTCGGCATCTTATAGGAATATATTGACAATATAACAAAGAATACCTTTTCTGATTCTAGATTGTTAATGGATCTTCTTAATAGGGGTAAAATCCATCTAGAGATGTCTTTCATTAATGATGCATGAATAATGATTAATAATGGATGGATGGTCTTTTTTTTTTTTATGGGACATACGGAGCGGAGGAGTATCAATAGATGTATAAATATATATGCATATATATATATACAGATATATATTTATACATTTAGAAATGGTGTAATAATCACCGGAAATGCTTTTTAAATTACACTAAAAAGGCCTTTTTTGGCTCATAACAGCCCTCGGTCCATTAAGCACCTAAAAGATATGTCATAATAACAATAAACACCTGCCTCAGATCGACTCCCATATCATAGTCGCTCCAGTCATAAACTAGAAAAGAAGGGGAGAACCGAGTTGAGATATCTCTCTCGGAAGTTCACTAATTCCTATTGGCAGGTTTCTTCTTATTAATGTTCCGTTCGGAAAGGGGAGAACTCAATGATCATTCGTTCACCGGAACCAGAAGTCAAGGTCGTAGTAGAGAGGGATCCTGTCAAAACCTCTTTTGAAAAATGGGCCAAACCTGGGCATTTCTCAAAGACGCTAGCTAAAGGCCCTGATACTACCACTTGGATCTGGAATTTACATGCTGATGCTCACGATTTTGATAGTCATACTGATGATTTGGAAGATATTTCTCGCAAAGTATTTAGCGCTCATTTTGGTCAACTGGCCATCATCTTTATTTGGCTAAGTGGGATGTACTTTCACGGCGCTCGTTTCTCCAATTATGAAGCATGGCTGGGTGATCCCACTCACATAAAACCCAGTGCCCAAGTAGTTTGGCCAATAGTAGGTCAAGAAATATTGAATGGGGATGTAGGTGGAGGTTTTCGAGGGATACAAATAACCTCTGGGTTTTTCCAGCTTTGGCGAGCATCTGGAATAACCAATGAATTGCAACTTTACTGCACTGCAATTGGTGCATTGATCTTTGCAGCGTTAATGCTTTTTGCTGGTTGGTTTCATTATCACAAAGCTGCTCCAAAATTGGCTTGGTTCCAGGATGTAGAATCCATGTTGAACCATCATTTAGCAGGGTTACTAGGACTTGGGTCTCTAGGTTGGGCAGGACACCAAATACACGTCTCTCTACCCATTAACCAACTTCTAGACGCTGGAGTGGATCCTAAAGAGGTACCACTTCCTCATGAATTTATTTTGAATCGCGATCTTTTGGCTCAACTTTATCCCAGTTTTGCGAAGGGATTGACCCCATTTTTCACCCTGAATTGGTCGGAATATTCAGACTTTTTGACTTTTCGTGGAGGATTAAATCCAGTAACGGGGGGTCTGTGGCTGACCGATACTGCGCATCATCATTTGGCTATTGCAGTTCTTTTCCTGATAGCCGGTCATATGTATAAGACCAATTGGATCATTGGCCATAACCTCAAGGACATTTTAGAAGCTCATAAAGGTCCATTTACGGGGGAGGGCCATAAAGGTCTTTACGAGATCTTAACTACCTCATGGCATGCTCAATTAGCTATTAACCTAGCTCTTTTAGGATCTTTAACTATTGTCGTAGCTCACCACATGTATGCGATGCCCCCCTATCCATACCTAGCTATTGACTACGGTACCCAACTCTCTCTGTTCACACATCATATGTGGATTGGTGGGTTTATCATAGTTGGTGCTGCTGCACATGCAGCGATTTTTATGGTAAGAGACTATGATCCAACTACTCAATACAACAATTTATTAGATCGCGTTCTTAGACATCGTGATGCAATTGTATCACACCTCAACTGGGTATGTATATTCTTAGGCTTCCATAGTTTTGGTCTGTATATTCATAATGATACTATGAGCGCTCCAGGACGTCCTCAAGATATGTTCTCAGATACTGCTATACAATTACAACCTATCTTTGCTCAATGGATACAAAACACTCATGCTTCAGCACCTGGTTCAACAGCTCCCGGTGCAACAGCGAGTACCAGTTTAACCTGGGGAGGTGGTGATTTGGTGACAGTAGGTTCCAAAGTGGCTTTGTTACCAATTCCATTAGGAACCGCGGATTTTTTGGTACATCACATTCATGCATTTACTATCCATGTGACTGTTTTAATCCTACTTAAAGGTGTTCTATTTGCCCGTAGCTCCCGTTTAATACCCGATAAAGCGAATCTTGGTTTTCGCTTTCCTTGTGATGGACCCGGGAGAGGAGGAACATGTCAAGTATCTGCCTGGGATCATGTTTTCCTTGGTTTATTCTGGATGTACAATGCAATTTCGGTAGTAATATTCCATTTCAGCTGGAAAATGCAGTCCGATGTTTGGGGTAGTATAAGTGATCAGGGAGTGGTAACTCATATTACGGGAGGAAACTTTGCACAGAGTTCCATTACGATTAACGGGTGGCTCCGTGACTTTCTATGGGCACAAGCCTCTCAAGTAATCCAATCTTATGGTTCTTCATTATCTGCATACGGTCTTTTATTTTTAGGTGCTCATTTTATTTGGGCCTTTAGTTTAATGTTCTTATTCAGCGGCCGTGGGTACTGGCAAGAACTCATTGAATCTATCGTTTGGGCCCATAACAAATTGAAGGTTGCTCCTGCTATCCAGCCCAGAGCCTTGAGCATTGTACAGGGACGTGCTGTAGGAGTAGCTCATTACCTTCTGGGTGGAATCGTCACAACATGGGCGTTCTTCCTGGCAAGAATTATTGCAGTAGGATAATGGCTAGGAGGATTTGAAAAGCATTATGGCATCAAGATTTCCAAAGTTCAGCCAAGGCTTGGCCCAGGACCCAACTACTCGTCGTATTTGGTTCGGTATTGCGACCGCACATGACTTCGAGAGTCATGATGATATTACCGAAGAACGCCTTTATCATAAAATTTTTGCTTCCCACTTTGGTCAGTTGGCTATAATCTTTCTGTGGACCTCTGGTAATTTGTTCCATGTGGCTTGGCAAGGCAATTTTGAAGCATGGGTACGCGATCCCTTACATGTAAGACCCATTGCTCATGCAATTTGGGATCCTCATTTTGGTCAACCAGCTATAGAAGCCTTTACCCGAGGAGGTGCTCCCGGTCCGGTCAATATTGCTTATTCCGGTGTTTATCAGTGGTGGTATACAATCGGCTTACGCACTAACGAAGATCTTTATGCTGGAGCTCTTTTCTTGCTATTTGTTTCTGCCATTTTTTTAATAGCGGGTAGATTACATCTACAACCTAAATGGAGACCCAGTGTTTCATGGTTCAAAAATGCCGAATCCCGTCTTAATCATCATTTGTCAGGACTCTTCGGAGTCAGTTCTCTAGCTTGGACAGGGCATTTAGTTCATGTCGCTATTCCTGAATCAAGGGGAGAGCATGTAAGATGGGATAATTTTTTGAATGTATTACCGCATCCCCAAGGTTTAGGACCGCTTTTCACAGGTCAGTGGAATCTTTATGCTCAAAATCCTGATTCCAGTAGTCACTTATTTGGTACCTCCCAAGGGGCGGGAACTGCTATTCTAACTCTTCTCGGAGGATTCCATCCACAAACTCAAAGTTTGTGGCTGACTGATATGGCTCATCATCATTTAGCTATTGCATTTGTTTTTTCAATTGCTGGTCATATGTATAGAACTAACTTTGGTATTGGTCACAGTATGGAAGATATTTTGGAGGCACATGTTCCTCCAGGAGGCCGATTAGGACGCGGACATAAGGGTCTTTATAACACAATCAATAACTCTCTTCATTTTCAATTGGGTCTTGCTTTAGCTTCTTTGGGGGTTATAACTTCCTTGGTAGCTCAACACATGTATTCTTTACCCGCTTATGCATTCATAGCACAAGACTTCACCACCCAAGCTGCATTATATACTCATCATCAATACATTGCCGGGTTCATTATGACAGGGGCCTTTGCTCATGGAGCTATATTCCTCATTAGGGATTATAATCCGGAGCAGAATAAGGATAATGTATTGGCGAGAATGTTGGAACAGAAGGAAGCAATAATATCTCATCTTAGTTGGGTTAGCTTATTACTAGGTTTCCATACCTTGGGACTTTATGTTCATAATGATGTTATGCTTGCTTTCGGTACTCCAGAAAAACAAATATTGATCGAGCCCATATTTGCTCAGTGGATACAATCTGCTCATGGTAAGACCTTATATGGTTTCGATGTACTCCTATCTTCAACAAGTGGTCCAGCATTCGATGCAGGTAAGAGCATATGGTTACCTGGTTGGTTAAATGCTATTAATGATAATAATAATTCATTGTTCTTAACAATCGGTCCTGGAGACTTTTTGGTTCATCATGCTATTGCTCTAGGTTTGCATACAACTACATTGATTCTAGTTAAAGGTGCTTTGGATGCGCGTGGTTCCAAGTTAATGCCAGATAAGAAAGATTTTGGTTATAGTTTTCCTTGCGATGGTCCGGGACGGGGTGGTACTTGCGATATCTCGGCCTGGGACGCTTTTTATTTAGCAGTTTTCTGGATGTTGAATACTATTGGATGGGTTACTTTCTATTGGCATTGGAAGCATATAACGTTATGGCAGGGTAATGTAGCGCAATTTAATGAGTCTTCCACTTATTTAATGGGATGGTTAAGAGATTATCTATGGTTAAATTCTTCACAACTTATTAATGGATACAATCCTTTCGGTATGAACAGTTTATCTGTTTGGGCGTGGATGTTCTTATTCGGGCATCTTGTTTGGGCTACTGGATTTATGTTCCTGATTTCCTGGCGTGGATATTGGCAGGAACTGATCGAAACTCTCGCATGGGCCCATGAGCGCACACCTTTGGCTAATTTAGTTCGATGGAGAGACAAGCCAGTAGCTCTTTCCATTGTTCAAGCACGATTAGTTGGATTAGCTCACTTTTCCGTAGGTTATATATTCACTTATGCAGCTTTTTTAATTGCCTCTACATCAGGTAAATTTGGTTAATTATTCTTCATCAATTTCATAAGTGAATGGGATATGATCGTATCAATGACAATACCCCACAGAGAAAAAGTAATCAACGTAATATTTCTCCATCTAAAATCTGATCTATATTTTGATTCCTGGTAGGTAATAGTACCGACTGAACTATTATGGCGAGAAAGAGTCTCATTCAGAGAGAGAAGAAGAGACAAGCACTGGAACGGAAATATCATTTGATTCGTCAATCTTTGGAGGAAGAAAGCAAAGTTTCATCATTGGATGACAAATGGGAAATTCATAGAAAATTGCAATCTTCACCACGTAATAGTGCACCTACACGTCTCCATCGACGTTGTTCTTCAACTGGAAGACCTAGAGCCAACTATCGAGACTTTGGATTGTCCGGACACATACTCCGTGAGATGGCCCACGCATGTTTATTGCCCGGGATAACAAAATCGAGTTGGTAGGAAAAGACAAAAAAGTTATTGAAGTTTTTTGTGATAATAAAAAAGTACCCCTATCCCTATCAGGGATAGGGATAGTGTATCCCATGATTGTTTGGTGTACCCATTCTGTTTATGATATCAATCAATGGTGCGGAGTAGAGTAGTCTGGTAGCTCGCAAGGCTCATAACCTTGAGGTCACGGGTTCAAATCCCGTCTCCGCCAGACCAGAAGATAAGAAGTATTTTGGTCCAGAAAGGATTACTCTCTTCATTCTCATTTTATAATAGAATGAAAAGTGAGGAAAAGAAAAGATACGATCAATACATGAACTATTCATTTTCATATTCCATTTGAATATGGCGGGTAGCGGGGATCGAACCCGCATCTTCTCCTTGGCAAAGAGAAATTTTACCATTCAACCATACCCGCATTTTATTCGTTATGAATATATGATATATTCATATAATTTGAACATAATATGGAAAATACATATATCTTCAATCCCATTCGTAAGTAGATACCATTTCTTAATGGTCCAATTCTTTTTTCAATTACGGAAAACCCCTCCTCCTTGGACCTGAAGGAAAAGGCCCTTCAGAAGAGCTATAAAGCCCTCCTCCGGGAGGGGGGGGGAGTTTTAACCTAAAAAATCTAGAACAGATCTGAGATATGAAAGAATTAAGGATACCTACAAAAAGGACTGATCCGATCCATAATGATACACCCGAAAATACAACATTTTTGCTACTTGACCAACCATCGGGAGAGGCAAGTGCAACAGGTACACCAATCACTAGTAAAAATGAAATAGCAATTAATGCAAACACAGCCGATTGGAAAGCAATAGTCATGGTTGTGATCTTACAAGCTCCCAACAGATTGAATAGACTATACCATCCGATCCCCAATTTTCAATTCTGATCAAATGCACTATGGAAAGGATTTGACCATAAATTGATCGAGTTTTTCAAACTTTTTCAATTTGATATTTGAGTGTGAGAGGAGAGGGAAATTCGTTTCTTTTTTCCATTCCAGATTATAATGAGAAATCATCATATGTAACAGGTATGGTTGGTATCGGCCCGACCTTACGCTTATAGTTAGATATTACCCGAAGGGGTAGAATAGAAGTTGTCCCCGGGAGAGATGGCCGAGTGGTTGATGGCTCCGGTCTTGAAAACCGGTATAGTTAAAAAACTATCGAGGGTTCGAATCCCTCTCTCTCCTGTTTTTTTTTTTTTTCAAAAATCACATTTATTAGTTCGGTCCAGTAAAAAAAAGAGAATAGCTCGGCTGGAGATAGCCGAGCTACAAGGATCCAGTTGGAAAGAGAGTCTTTTCAAATATTTCTATCCCGCCGATATGGGAGATTGATGTAATGAAATTGAATCGAGTTCTCTTCCATCTGGTTCGATCTCTTGTTTCAGTTAAGAGGAGTCATGGAAAGAACAGGTTCGAAATCACGATCAATTCCTTTCTCAAATCCTGCTGCAGCTGCACGAGCCCTTCCCGCATGCCACAAATGACCTACGAAGAGGAAAAATCCTGGAACGAAATGGGAGGTGGCTAACCAACTTCGGGGAGAGACATAATTCACCGCATTGATTTCGGTAGCTACACCACCCACAGAATTTGAAGAACCTAAAGGAGCATGAGTCATATATTCTGCCGAACGTCGTTCCTGCCAAGGCTGTATGTCTTTTCTCAACTTGCTCAGGTCCAAACCATTAGGGCCTCTTAGGGGTTCCAACCAGGGAGCACGGAGATCCCAAAAACGCATCGTTTCCCCTCCAAATATAATTTCTCCAGTCGGAGAACGCATAAGGTATTTACCTAACCCAGTAGGTCCTTGGGCAGACCCCACACTAGCTCCAAGACGTTGGTCTCTAACTAGAAAAGTAAACGCTTGAGCTTGAGAAGCTTCTGGGCCGGTGGGCCCATAAAATTCACTGGGATAAGCTGTATTGTTGAACCAAACGAAACAACAAGCAATAAAACCAAAGAGAGATAAAGCCGCTAAACTATAGGACAAATAAGCTTCTCCGGACCATACGAATGCACGGCGAGCCCATGCAAAAGGTTTGGTTA